TGATATCCTCCGGATAGGGTAATTATAGCTTATATTAAGCTTCTTTACCTGATGTTACATAATTACTTATTCCTAGTAAAACTACTACACATGTAACTGTTATAACGTTTACTAAGTCAAGATATACTGAAACGAAACTAAATATAGATAAGTAGAAACAAACTCCTATTAATATATAAAGAGCGTAATCTGTTACAACTCCTTTACTTAAACCTGATATAGTTTTACTTGTTCTAGTTAATAGAACGTTCATTCCATAAGGACCTACTCATTCTATACTTCCTTTATCTAAGACTTTAGTAGTTTGACCTCCTAAATCTAATACAGTGTTAACTATATACTTATTATAGAATAATTCTACTAAGAAACGTTGATTGAAGAAACCAAATACATAGTATCCTAATCTAGATAATTTAAAGTCTGTTACAGATTTAGGCATAAATTCTGGATAGATTATAGCTAAAGCTGAGAAACCTACTGTAAAGAAGAATGGTAATAATTTGAAGAAAGTAGGTACAGCGAATTCTGTATCTATTAATATTTCATGCATTGGATGTATGAATATACTATTATCAGTAAAGAATCCTGAACCTAATCCTATAAATATATCTTTAGTTAAGAATCCAAAGTATATAGAGAAAATAGCTAATATAACTAATGGTAAGCTTAAGAAGATATCACCTTCATGAGCATTTTTGTAATAATTCACAGGGCCATTAGGGTTAGCTAAGAAAGTTAAGTATAATACTTTAACTGAATATAATGTAGTAAATATTGCACCTATAGTAGCAATAAAGTAAACATTAATACTACTGAAGTGATATTGACCATAAGCAGATTCTAATATAAAATCTTTACTGTAGAAACCTGTCATGAAAGGGAAAGCTACTAAACTAAGACTTGCTATTAAAATAACTGTATAAGTTAAAGGTAAGAATGATATTAATCCTCCATATCTTCTTAAATCTTGATTATCTGATACAGCGTGTATAACAGCACCAGCACCTAAGAATAATAATCCTTTATAAAAGGCGTGATTAATCAAGTGGAAAATAGCTATATTATATGAAGATAATCCTATAGCTATAACCATCATACCTAATTGACTCATTGTAGAATAAGCAATAATTTTTTTAATATCTTGTTGGAATAATCCAATTAAAGAACTAAATACTGTAGTAATAGCCCCTAATCATAGACATATTAATAAAACTGTTGAACTGTATTCTATTAAAGGAGATGAACGTATTAATAAGTAAACTCCAGCTGTAACCATTGTAGCTGCGTGTATTAATGCAGATACAGGTGTAGGCTATTATGTTAATTTATAATATATATTGATTATAAATATGCAGTTAATTACTTAACTGATCGGACTATATCTTCATTTACATTAAGAGATGATTTGTTTAAGTTATTTTTTAGAATTTAGATATAATTTGGTTATATCATATATATAATTATAAGTAGAAAATGCAATATATATAGACATTAAACACGAAAATACTAATAAAGTTGCACCTATTGTCATTCATATTTAGTTTGTTTTACTTGCTAGGTTAACTGATTTTATGAAATAGGAATGAATTCGTTCACCTCATAGGTGTTTTAATAATATAAATTTATGATTGTTCTTAGCGATAATACTATAAGCATGAGATATTAATAACAAATAAAGGAGAACTGGGATACAACATCTTAATATTAAGACGGAAGTTAAAAATTGAATTGTATCATCCTCTCAATTATAATTTGTTAGAGTTTTCTTAGAAGAATCAATATCATGACATATTCTTGCTATGATATCAATATCTTCAAGAAGACAATAAGCTAAATATACAGAAATTATACTCACTATTACAGTAAAAGTTCAAATAGCTAATATAACTCATATATTATTACGTTTATAAACATACAAGTAAATTAATAATAATAATAATAATACTATAATACATATTATAATATTTCAATTAAGAAAATACATTATATTGTCTATATTATCTCCTTCTTCTATTATAGATTTTGCTGGATAAGAATCACTCTTTCTAGAATAATAATTATTAGCGTTCTTTTGAACCACTGTGTTAAGGTAATTTGCCGCAACAAAAGCAGTTCCACCTATAATACCACCAGCTGCAGTATAAGCTGCTTTTGTTCCAGGAGGCATTGAAGCTACTACCTTAGATTTAGATAGTGCATATATTCCTGCGGAAACTGCACCTCCTAACCCCACACTGGTTCCTATTTCTCCAGGTATTGTTATATTAGGGTTATGTAAATGAATTTCAGGTTTATTAACACTAAGATTATTATTAGAAGCATTTAAACCATTAGATGCTTCATTTATTGCTTGTTTCTTTTCGTTTAAATCCTCACCAGTCATACATAATACAGGTGAAAATATATCATTAATTAATATATATATATTAGGTATAATATAAATAATAATAATATAACTGAAAAACATTTCTTATCTATAATAGCCTTAAATACATTACTTTCTAATACTTGTTCGTTATTATTTAGTCTATTTATATTATCTTTATATTTTCTAATTAATGTTAAACCTTCAATACTATTATGGTTTTTATTAATTATCAATTTATATATTTTTATTCAATTAAAATATGTAATATATTTCTTAGTTTTTAAAGAAAAGACACTAAAGTATTGTACAATAGAAGATAATTTCGTAGTATTTACCACAACATTATAACCATCATAACTTTTTATATAGTGCTTTTTACCACCAAGAATATTTGCTAAATGATCCATATTTTCCGTATTACCTTTTTGAGATAAAATATATCTTAATCTAATTAAACTAGCAGTTTGAGTCTTGTTATCACTAATAGAACAAGTGAAACATCCTTCTGCATCAGTAAACCCTGATAATCAAGAATCATTTAAACTAGGTTTGAAGTCTTCATTTAAATATAAAACATTTTCTTTATATTTAATATTAAAAGCTTCTAGTCATAATTTAAATTGTATTTTTCTACTTTCAAGAAAAATACTTCCATTAAATATAGAAATAAGTTTTGATAAATTCTCTTTATCTCTAACTCTATAACAATGAGTTTTTCTCTTAGAGTCTTGTATTCTAACTACGCCAAACCCTAACATTTTTTTAATCATAAATAGAACTTGAGCATCATTACTTGATTGTGTAATTCTAAATTCCAAGTATCCATCTTTATTAATTATAAAAGATCCGTCTCCTTCGACGAATCCTACAAATCATAATTTAAACAAATCATCTTTCAATATAAACGCTTTACGTGTAGTCTCTGAGGAACTTCTATTGGAATTTCCTGCGGATTGTCCCTCATCTTGAATTTTTCCGATTAAACTATATTTAAGTGGACCAAGATTTAAAACGGGATGTTCCCGCATATAGTAAAGTTTAAGGAAAGCCCTGTTTAACAAACCTTCCATAGCCATAGGTAATCATATATGAAGACCTACTTGTGAACTTTTTGCCATAGCACCTATTAATAAGCAAATACCTATTATTGTTATAACATTTTCGTTAATGTAAGGAGCAACTGAGAATACTGTACTATAATCTAAATTCGAAACTTATAACTTTTCAGCTATAACTGGACTATATCTTCACCCCTTAAGGGGGTATAACGTGTAGTCTCTGAGGAACCCTTAAATAATCAAGGATTATTTTTAGTTTCCTGCGGATTATCCATTTTCATCCTATTGTTGTTACAATTTTTAGATTCTATTCTTTTTAATTTTTAAGCTTTGTGTACGCAGTTATATAAAGTTTTCACAATAATCTATAAAAAGACTTTAGGACTTTCCCGCATATAGTTATATAATAAGAGAGACATTACTGTCTCCCACGGCAATTTATTTAAATTGTAAAGAATTCAAATGTGAAAAATCAAATATTTTTTTCTTAGTGTTAAACTCATTTTTAATAGCTTTTATTTTCTCTAAGTTCTCTTTACTTAAAGATCCTCTATGAAGATCTTGAACAAGACATCAATCTTTATATGCTAGGTACTTAGATGAATACAAAGGATAATTATCAAAATAAATACGAAGTATTTCATGGCTTCTTGAGTTGTGAGCCACCGCTGCGAAAGCGTGAAATACTTTATCTTCGGTTTTTCTAGTTCTAGTGTATAGATTTACGGTAAAAAATCCGGCAATTTCGCTCATAATATTAAAAAAGCTAGATCCACCTTGTTCTAAAGTAACCTCTCTCGAGTAATTTTGTTTTACTTCTATTCGAAAAGAAGTTTGAACACTTGTTCTTAAGAATACTCCATTTTTCTTACGATCGTATATAGTTATACCGAAACACCCATCGGCGTCTGTAAATCCAGCTAATCAGCTATTGCTATCTAAACAAGAAGAATCTATACCTAATAACGGTATAGAACTATTATCTTTTTCATTTATTCAACGAATAGCTCTATGTAGTGCTTCTATTTTAGGTGTACGCATATGACCATTAACTAAATTGATTATTTTTAATACTTCTTGTTTAGCTAAAATTTGTAATAATACATGACCTGCACTAGATCTATCTATAATTTTACCTACTTTTAAGCCAGTAGATAATTTTTCTGCTAAAGGTTTATCGTTAATATTAAAAGCAATAATAATCTTTGGTCTGTACTCTTTTTTTTGTGTATTTTTATCGTGAACAGCTATGTGCCCATCTCCTTCGATTAACCCTGCTAAATATGGAGCAAAAGATGAATTAGAATACTTTCTAATAGTAGTACTAGATATGGGATTAAAATTACTAAGTAACGGACCTAAGCATATATTAGTATTATTCAAAGAATACTGAGTTAATGAACTAATTTTTTGTTTTTTGTCTTTGAAAATTTTACAATTTTTTCTGTTACCTAAAGATCATAATAATATGAACATTCCAATTGTTAAGAAAGCATCACCAACTCTATTAGTTAAGAATGCCGATAATGAACTTTGGTTAGCTGCAATTCTAGTGAATCAGAAACTAACTAAAAGGTATGAACAAACTCCTACCAAATCTTTAAATTATATACATAAAGAGCTAGTATATAATCCCTGTACTTCAAAATTAAGCCTTGGTATATCTATAAAGATATAAAGATTCCGACTGTGCATTAAGCAGCGTCTCAGCCACCCACCGTTGAACCAGTCTGTCGCGATCAATAAAATAACCGACGATCTTTAAGCTAACTCTGCTTAGTTGATCGTTTACAACGATATCGCTAATAATAACTATAACTTTACGTTATGATATATCTTCTATTTTATTATTCCTTAATATATCTTTATTATTAACTATAATTAAATTTTATATAACATAGATTTATGCATATATGGTCCTACTATATCTACTAATTTTACTTTTTGACGCTTATATATATAAATAACTCATTGATTAAATGTTTTTTCTTCTAATCTACTTGTTAATTGAAAATTATTATATAAAACTTCTTGAATATATACTAATTGTTCTTTTTTAAAAGCTCTAGTATGTAAAATAGTTTGATTATAAAAAGATTTACTTCCATCGTCCATAATTCAATAAGCTAACCCTCTAGGTGTTAATAGTTCATTAAGATTAGGAATTATTTTTAATTTATTAACATAAAACAAATCATAATAACAATTTAAACAAGGCATAGCTAAAGTTCTAAAATATAAAGATTGAGTTGTAGTATTTCTCTTTTTATTATGCCTAGTTAATATAGTGGGTTCCATAGCAGTCAATGGTTTTAATAACTCATATAAACTTTCTAAATATTCAATTTTATCAGGGTAAGATTGTTCTATTCTAAGTCTTGTATTATGACTAAGCTTAGATCTTTCTAAAAATCCGTCTCCTAATATAATACCTATTAATGCTTCTTTTTGAATATTGGTTAATATATAGTTGTCTTTATATTCTTTAGAATATTTTACATTAATAGAATAATATCTTTTCTGTATAGGCAAATTAATATTAAATTTATGTCTTTTGTTATTATTTTTGTTATTAAAATTTAATCATTTAAGGCCATTATGGTAACCTTCTCAACCAACGAACATTACTAAGTAATTGTTACCTGTTACTAATATGATCATCATAAAAGTGAACAAGCTTAAGTAACTAAAGAATCTTTGACTGTGTGGGTCATGACTCATATAACCTATAGAATAGAAATGAACTAGAGTACTAATCACTAATACAGGTATTAACATTGACACTGTTAAGCTATCAAATTGGAAATTTCATACCATGTTAAATGATTCACTATCTAATCATTTGAATAAAGTTATAGAAACAGGATTGTTACTAAATCCTATTTCAAAGAAACCGATAACGGCTAAAACTGTAGTTGCCAATATACTTGAACAACCAATTATACGACTACCTGTCACACCGACTTTTCTACCAAAAAATCCGGATACTATAGACCCTAATAAAGGTAATATAATAATACTTAAATACATTATTTATATTCTATTGCGATACTTCCTCTTAGTCTATAAAAGGCTACTAAAATAGCCAAACCTAAAGCAGATTCTGCACCGGCAACTACTATAATGTATATAGCATATGTTTGCCCTATTATATCATCAAGATTAATAGAACTTATTAATATTAGGAATGTTATAGATAATAGCATTATTTCTATTGAAATAAGCATTAATATTATATTTTTTCTATTAAATACGAACCCTAAAATTCCTATTAAAAAAAGTACTAAAGTTAAACTCATTTTTAATTAAATATTTAATCAAATTATTCTAAACATGTTTAGTATAGGTATTTTAAACAAAACTATACTAGAGGCATCATAGAGTCGAACTACAATTGTGATGGCCGTAACATCAAGTTTTACCATTAAACTAATACCTCTTTTTATCTGATAATTATTTTATCAGTTAAAAATTGCAATAATGCTGTGCTTTAATTAAGCGTTGTATAATCAGTGAACAAATTTGTCTATATTTACAGATTCTATAACTATAGGCATTGAACTGTGTAAGATTCCACATATTTCTGAACATTGCAAGTTGTCTCTACGTTTATTTAATGTAAAAGATGATTTTTTTAGCTAATTTATTAGATTAGCATTATGATATATTAGTAGGATAAAGTATTTTGAATATTTATCTAGTTATTTATAAGTAAAATAATAATCTTTATAAATTTTACCATCTTTTAAACGAAGATTTAAAGATTTTCTATCTAACTTGATGTTTAGAGTATCAAAGTATTTAATTGTATCAATAATACTTTCAAATTCTTTATCAAAATTTTCTCCTATTACTAATATAGGTTTATTTTTTTTATTAATTTTTAATGAATCCAAGTCTGTATTAACTTTGAATTTTTTATATTCATCAATAATTAATCCTACTTCTTCAAAATTATCAGGTAAATTATTCTCTGAGTATTTACACAAGAAATTATGAAATACTTTTTTGTCTTTTATATATTTAGTTAGAGTGTCTCTTTTAATAGTTAAACCTAATTCTCTTAGATATTCAATACAAGATGTTAAAGAATTGAAATTTAAAGTATGACCTTTGTGAAGCGAATCTACAAATGTATTTCCTTCTTTAATTTCTAATTCCACTGAAATACTTCTACGAGTTCCTAATGTATAATTCTTTTGTCTTTCTTCTAGCATCATAGCTATTAAATCTTTCACAGAAATATTGCTTATTAAAGCAGTAGGTATAGGATAACTCAATAACAAGAATTTATTCAGATATGGCATTTTAGAATCTACATATTTTTTACTAGTTTCTGTATGTATCTTTAATATTCTTTTTAATTCTATTTTAGATTTAGCATGATAATAAAGAGTACTACATGCTAGGTCATAAACATAAATAGGATCACCTTTTGAGGATCCTGCATTAACAACTCTTAGTGTATTTAAGTTAAATTCTTTATCTAATAAATAATACTGTTCTAATATTAAAGAATCTTGATTACTAAATTTATTACTATCTAATTTAAAGATTATTAATTTAAAAGCTTTTAGTCCTTCTTTGCGAAGTAAAGGCAAAAATTTACCCACTAAAGGAAAATCTCCTTTGAAATAGTAGTCCATTCTACGTCTTAATAAATTAGATGAACCTACATATTTCTGATTTGAATCTTTATGTATAAAGATATATACACCAGAGAAACCTTTATATTTAGATTTACCAGTTAATTGATCTAAAAATTGATTATTTTCCGGTGTTGATATAGGAAGGTCCATTTCAATACCTTGAACTTTTAATAATTCTTCTAATTTTGAATTAGTAACTGATAAATTTTGATTTAATAATACTTTATTGATAACTGACGAAGTAATAGGTTTTCCACTATTTATATGTTCTAACGCTATAGACTCAGGGTTATTTACCAGAGGTCTAATTGAATTAAAGGATCTACTTGAGCTAAAGCATCTAGTTAAAGATACAGCCGCTATAGAACCTAATCCAGCACGTTTATCAAATATGAAGTGATTATTAGAAACACTTCTACTAATTGTATCATGCAATACTACAATAGTCTTTCATATGAAAGACAAGTGTTTCTTGTGTTGGTACTAATTATTTATTTTACATTAAAATAAGTTTAGCAAACTATTGTAGAGATCCCTAAATATAATTAATAAATTAATATATATCTATTTAACAAAAAATATAAATATTCATATTTTTCTGCACTCTTTCAAGTGGGGTTTGACTATACCTTAAGCATTATTAATTATAATAACACCAACCACCGTCTAGTCGATGAACTGCATACCGGTACTTATAAGTATTCGGTACTTGGCTGCGGATTGTCCATTGAATAATAAATCTTGATTTTACCGTACCACGAGTCATTACCTGTGCCATAAGTTATGTTACCATACTTACTTGGTTAAGATTCCTTTAGGAGTTTCCCGCAATTTGATGATTTTTAACCGTAGGTTCACTACAGTTTTGGCCGTTGTTCGAGACCATAGAATACACCTTCTCTGTTAATAAATACTGATACTTGATTTAATCTACCAGGATATGCATCAGTTTTTATACCTAATGAAGGACATGCAAATGAGTGTATAACGTCTCCAGATGTTATAACAAATCTGATATGTGTTAATTCAGGAACTATAACTCTGTTATCCACTTCTAACATTCTTAATCCACCGTCTTCTAAGTCTGATTCTGGTACGATATATGAATCAAATTCTATAAATTCTTCGTTAGAATCTATAAAATCAGGGTATTGGTAGCGTAGGGTCGACTACCCGCACCGTGACTATAAGCTAGCTGGCAACGATCAGCCTCCCTCCGAACCGTACGTGCAAGTTTCCCTGCATACGGCTCTCCATTGTCCACTCTGATGAAAAGTAGTTTTACAATTTTCTATCTAATAATTTGTTTATTGATATTCCATCGTATTCTCCTCTATGAATTTTCATATGACAATCTCTACAAACTGGAATTTGTTTTCGGTTAAGACTTTGCATGATTTTTCCAAATCCCATTGCTTCTTCTCTTTTAATATGTTTTACATGATGCATCTCTACATAGTCCCATCACATATGATACAAGCCATGTCTCAGACGTGGTTGGATCTTAGTGCGAAAAAGGTAACATTAAAAGGGTCGAAGTTAAAGTAACTCTGTAACTCAAAAGTTCTGTTTCTTTTCATGGTTTTTGGTTCATATAAAGTAATCTCTTTTTCTTTGTTTCCAGTCATGAATTTTATGGTTATTGGGTTACCGTATCTTTTTCAAACCTGTTTGGGGGAGATATTCAGTTTTCTGGCTAATGTATTTACAGCAGAGAACTTCAGTATTCATATTACTTGTCCTAGTTGATTTCTGTTTTCAACTGATTTATAATATTCCAATATTCCACGTATCACTCAATTATATCTTCTTATAATATCTTCAGGTTTTAAATATATCCATTTAGTTACTGCCTTAGGAGTTCTGTCTTTCTTTCAAGCATAACCTTGATCGACTAGTTTCGAGATCAGTTTTTCCATAGGTGCTTCTATAATGACTGAAGCATTAGAGGGTCTTCTAGTTTTTCCCGTGCTCATTAGATATGATTTTTGTGATTCTGTGTAAATTCTTGATCTTCTAGATATATCGAATCCCAGATAGTGTATCTTCTCTTGAGTTACGTGAGTGATCTTCGTTTTCTCTTGATTTAATTCAACCTTTAGTATGTCCCTTAAGAAATCATTGGCCTCATTTTTGATTTTCTTCGCTAATTCTTGGTCCCCAGAAACTCCTATGATTCAGTCGTCAGCATAACGGTTGTAGAATATTCTTGTCCCTGTGCTCTTATCTCTAATAACTGAGGGTGTCTTTTTAAGTTTATCACATAATTCGACTAGAGTATTTTTATCCTGTTCACTTAAGTCCTTCAAATTTTCTAGCTTCTGAATTTGTCTTCTTAGTCTTTGATATTCCGGGTTGTTTTTTGAAACACTTTGTTTTTCTGTATATCTTGTTATGAGATCTTCCATGAACACGTCAAATTCATGTAAATATATATTCGATAGTAGAGGTGATAGAACCCCTCCCTGTGGAACTCCTAAGTGAGATCTAGTATATTTTCCATTGTTTACATATCCTGCTTTTACTAATTTCCAGTATAGGTCGATCAGGTTTTGATCTTTTACTTTTATCATTAGTAGTTTAGCTAGGATTTGATGATCAATATTGTCAAAATATCCTTTTATATCTCCTTCGATTATTCATGTAACTCCATTTCATTTTCTGACTTCAAATACCGCTGTTGTGGTGGATCTGCCTGGTCTGAATCCATGTGAGTGGTTAAGAAATATTGGTTCGTATACCATTTCCAGCATCATTTTTAATACTTCTTGTATGATTTTATCTTTTGGAGTAGGGATACCCAATGGTCTTAGTTTTCCATTTTTTTTAGGAATGTATACTCTTTCCGAGGGTTTGAATTGGAATGTTCTATCTTTTAGTGACTGTATTACATCTTCGGCTCATCTTAGAGATATAGCATCTAAAGTTTCTTTGTCTGTACCGGGAGTCATATTCCCTGGTTTAGATTTCAGTGTTAGGTACGCAGCTTTGTAGATGTTTATGTCAAATAATTGTTTGTATGATAATTCTATATCTTGTTTTATCTCAAGATTCATTTCTTGTCTAGTATCCAACGAATATAATCTTATACCGGCAGGAAGTAGACAAGAGTTGGACAACTGGTTCCCTTTATGATTACTCACTACTACGGAACCTCCGTTCCCATAGGGTTTACACCCCTTAGGGAATCCCGAGTTCTTATATGGTACGCTATTATTTGTTTTAGGTTTTATGTAGGGTCCTACCTGTTGTAGTGATCTTTTAGTTGTAGATATATTCTCCAATTGAACTTTAGAAAATATAACTAAATAATCCTTTAAACTTCCAATTTGGATTAGAGCAATGCTAACTCAGAAAAACATATATAAATAAACCGTGACAAACATAGGTTGGCAAACGTTCTTGAAGATGGAAGAGTCTTCTCAGAGTGCCTTTACAGACATGCTACACTCCCCTAATCTTTCGATGTCGGATAAGTCTGTTCCTTTATATTCCAATTCTACAGGAATAGTGTTGTGAACACAACGTTCCATATAATTAAACGGCGCACTTCAATATCATTGGTGACCTTCTGCTAAAACAGTCATTGAAGGGTCGTTTACTTCATCCATTAAATATAATAATTTAAATGAAGGGAATGCGATTAATATTAATATAACAGCAGGTGTTATAGTTCATATTAATTCGATTAAAGTCAAAATACTTATGCAGTTTCCTACATAACTGGACTATATCTTACCTATTTGCATAGGTTTCCACGTCTAGTCTCTGAGGATCCTACTCAATAATAAAATTATCTTTGGTTTCCTGCTGATTATCCATTGTTACATCCATTAAGATTGTCACTATTTAAAAGTACTTAAGGCTTTAGGAGTTTCCAGCATATAGTGGAATTTGATTCATAGTTATCCTAATCTTTTATAATAAGTTGAGTAGCCCCCTGCGAAGCAGGGCTGCTTCGCAGAGAATTTATATCTATCTTTATAGATCTCTCCTGAATTTCTATATCTTATAATAGTACTACCACTTATTTCTAAAAATTTACCTGCTCTTCTGGCAGAAACAAAACTACCTATTAATTTAAAACCTTCTGATGAACATTTTTCATATATATATATAGGATTACCTCTTGCCAAACTCATTTTTAATTTAGTTTCTTCAGTATGAATTCTACCTAAAGCTTTTTGCTTCATTAAATCAATACTAGATTCCTTATGAGTAGCTTTAGCTTGCGCAGCACCAAATAAAGGATTATTTTCTTTTAATTTACTTATACTCATTAAGGCTTTAGTTTCATATGAGGCAGTACGACCAAATAAAGCTGATTTTTCCTTCACATAAATACCTTTTGGCTGCAAGCATGAATCACTAATTTTCATTTTAGTTTCTTCAGTATGTTTATGGTTAAGAGAACTTCCTGCGATCTTTAATGTATTATATTTAGGTTTTAGTTTATCAAAATAATACTGTTCTCTATTAACTAAATCCGAAATTTCACAATATTCTAAAATTGTAATAGAAAAATTAGAAAAACCGTATTTAATTAATGCTCTTGAAATTACTAAACTATCTTTATGTTTTAAATAACTATTAAAATAATTTTTAAATCTATTAGCTAAGTTTATAGATTGTCCTATATATATATCGTTTGTTAATTTATTAGTAAACATATAAATTCCTGATTTATCTTGGTTTTCTTTATAAATATCTTTTCTTATAGAAAAGGGATTTTCATATACCTTTATATAAGGCACATTAGAGCTTGCGCAGGCTTCAGTAGAGCTGTCAGGTAAAGTACTATAAGTACGTGTAATACTATTATTAGAAATAGAAAACTTATTATTTTTAGTATACTTTTGAATAGGCACTTCTCTACCATGATTTAAGTATTTGTGTGATATAGGTGCTTTTGCTGCAGCAAAATTTCTTATTATTGAGAATAATACTCATCCCACAGCGAATAAGATTAATACTAAGTAATACATAATGTTATCATGTAATTCTATTAATCCTTCCATTTGTGGTGTAGCACTGTCTTGGAAGTAAATACCTCAAGCTACAGGTGCGTCAAAAGATACAAATGAATTTAATAAATTTTTCATTGCGAAGCTTGTAATAATAATAAAATTTCTAATTATGTATAGAATAACAAAGGTTATTTATACTTTGTAGAATTGTTTTTTGATTAGTTATACTAACATTCCTACCCACCCAAGCCCTTATAATTAAAAATAATTTAATTATCATGTATTATGCAATGTATAATAAAAGTAATGACATTATTAAACCGAATACAATGATTATTTATTCTTTTAAAAAGTATTAATGTAGATAGTAAATATCTTTGACATATTAATCCCCATTTACTAATGTTATAAAATTTATAATAATCATTAATATTAAAGCAATGATAATAAGTAAAGTGTTAATAAATACATAAGTATGTTGTAATTTAACTCTTAATTTAATAAAAGAAGCTAATTTAGGATATTTCTGTTCTAAATTAAGCTTATCTATTAATTTATTACCATATACAGAAAATAATATGGTAACAAGACAAGTTAAGACAAAAATAGAACTACTGATATTAATAACCAAACAAATTTCTGTTATAGTTAAATTTGATAAATAATTATTGAATTCATTAATTAATTTTATTACATAATTATCATCAGCTAATTTGTTTATAGAACTTTCAAATTGACTGTATTTTTTGTTTACTTTGTCAGTTATTTCTTGAGCTCTTTCAAAAGCCCAACCAAATTCTTCTTTATAAGATTCGAAGAATTTACTAAAATTTTCGTCAACATTTTCGCTAGGTTTATCTCAATACTTTTTATTTATATTTGATAATTCATTAAGAGAATTTTTAACTTCTTTAAACGAATTTTGCATATCTATAATTTCATTTTTATCTTTATTAGTCTTTTCCATATTATCATATAATGAATCAATTTTTTGATTCATATCTTGAATATTTCTATTAACTTCTTCAGCTTTTTGTTTACTGGTAATTCTTTCATAGAAGGCTTGATACCCCAGAACAGTACCTCCTCCTGCAATATATTTTCATATAGAATTAAAATTAAATTTCATAGTTTTTATAATAATAAAATTTCTAATTAAAATAGAATTGTTTTTTGGTTAGTTATACTAACATCCCTACCCACCCAAGCCCTTATAATTAAAAAATCTTTAATTAATACGTATTATGCAACGTATAATAAAAGTAATGACATCATTAAAGCGAATAACGCTGTAGCTTCTGAGAAAGCGAATCCTAATATTGAGTAAGTGAATAATTGGTTTTTTAATGAAGGGTTTCTAGCAACACCTAAAATTAAACAACCGAATACTACTCCGATTCCTACTCCAGCTCCTGCAACACCTACTGTTGCTAATCCTGCTCCTAATATTTTTGATGATTGTAACATAATATTTGTATAATATTAAAAAATAAAAATCTCGTAAATTGTTATGCTTTTTAGTTAGAAATATAAATTTCACAAAATAATAAAGACGAATTTAGATAAAGTAAATAATACTTTATTTATATTAGCTTTAGCTTGTTTAGCTGCAGCATAAAAATTATTTAATTATTGATTATTTGTTTTCTATAAATGTATTAACAAATTTTTTTGATTTGTTGAAATAGTTATATGATTGTCTACTATCTATTTTTAAGGCTCCTTTACCTAATTCGAATACGAATCCGGCTGTTATGATACCTATAAATAGTAATACTATTATTAAACCGTATACACCATTTTCATATCCACTCATACCAAAAGGATATATTACTAATATTTCTAGGTCTAATATTAGATATACTAATGCAAATATGAAGAATTTAACTCCGAATTGAGCTCTATTCTGTCCTAAGAAACTGTGGAAACCACATTCGAATATACTATATTTCTCTTGATAAGGGTTATGAGGTGCTAATACGAAATTAAGAACTAAGAATAAGATAGCTATAGCACATACAAGAATAAATAAGAAAGTTACGCTACTCATTTAACAGTTAAATAAGATTTGTACCAATATGGTACCCATGCTTAGCCATTCTTTATTTATGAATATAAATGATAATATTATTAATGTTATAATAGATATAACAAAAGCTATTGGACTTGAGATAGCTATATTGTAGTATTTGAAGTTTACACTTCTAACAACATTTCTATTACTGTCTAATACATTACCTTTTAATGTTAAATTTTCTAATAAAGTATTTACTTTATAATCTGGTTTACTGAAGAATATTTCTTTTATTATACCTAAGTAATAAATACCACCTACTACACTTGTTAGTATAGCTACTAAAGATAAGAATACTAATCCTTTATCTAAAGCTGCGCTTAATACCATCTGTTTACCGAAGAATCCTACTAGAGGAGGCACACCTACAAATGAGAAGATTGTAATAGCTAAACTTATAGCTAATACTGGATTTATATAGAAGTAACCTTTTAATTGACTAACTAATTGTATAGGAGAATTAGTTTTATCCATTAATTCTTCATGTTCTTTATTATCACTAGTATAGCAATATAAAGAGAAACCTATAGCAACTAATATAATAAATACGTTTAAGTTACTTATTGTATATTGTGTTAAATAGAATAAGAAAGCTTGTGTTGATTCAACACTAGAAATACCTAAAGCTAATAACATAAATCCTACGTGAGATATTGTACTATAAGCTAATAGTCTTTTAATTCTGAATTGAGTTAAACCTACAACTGTACCAACTATTAATGAAAATAATGAACTCATTAATAATATAGATGTTCAGCTCATTTCTGTAGCCGAGGGCTCGAAACGATTATTAGTATAATAAACTAATTGTAATAACAGTATAAATATAGATATTTTAGCAATTAAAGCTACAAAAGTAGTAACTATTGTAGGTATTGCGTCGTATACATCAGGAGATCAGAAATGAAATGGTGCTGCACTTATTTTAAATAAGAATCCTATAGTAAATATTACTAAAGATAAATTTATATAATAAGGTTTGTATCATAAGTCTGTAGAACTTACGTCACTTATACTTGTAATAATGTATAAACCATCTAAACTTGTACTACCTGAATTGGCATATATTAAAGCTGTACCTAATAAGATAAAACAAGAACTTAATCCACCTAATAAGAAGTATATTAAACCTCCTGTAGTAGATAATTCTGAATTTCTATAAACAGTACTTAATATATATAAACCATAACTTTGTAATTCTATAGCTAAGAAGATAGATACTAAGTCATTAGTTGACATTAAGAATACTGCACCTGTAATAATAAATAATAAAATTAAAGGATATTCTATTATTTTAAGATGTTCTCCCATTTTATTTATTATTTTTGTATTATAATAAACAAAGTTATTAAAGATTAAATCTTTTATAGATGAATATTCTGATACTCACACTTTTCTAGGATAGAAGCTAGTTAATGTTAATATTAATATACTAACTAAAAATAAGAAAATATGGAATATTTGTGTTATATTTGTAACTAATAATAAACCTCCATGTAGAGCTATACCTTTAGTAACTACACTTAAAGAGGCTATATCATTTAAGATACAATATGCTAATATAATCATAGCTATTCTATTATATAGAATAGAGATATCACGTCTTAAATTAACGGCATTTGAAAGTAAAAGAGAAATAATTGATATTATTATCATGACTTAAATTAATATAAAATCTGCACCCTAGCTAACATAGGGTTTAGCTAAAATAGCTAGCCTCAAGGAAGGGTCGAACTTCCATTACAGACATATGAAATCTGAGTTTTAACCTGTTAAACTATTGAAGCTTGATATACTAATTAATTAATATACCAAATATTTATTTAGAGTAATATATAACTACTTTTTAGATGCTTTAACTATATCAGCTATAATATCTATATTTTCCTGCTGCATGCTTCGCTAAATGCAGCCAGCACAAAAAATAAGATATATATAAACTTAATAAGCTAGCTATTATAAGTAATATAATAGCAAAGATTAGAAAAATATTATTAGATTTACTTGTAAATTTTAAAGCTTTTAATATAAAGTAGTGAACCTTTTCACCTATAATTTTTTTTAAAATTTCGAATTTTCATTGATTATTTACTACTTTATTAGATAAAAACAAAATAAATATACTTCATATAAACATTATAATACAAATGTGTACTACATAATTAGCATTTAATAAAGCCATTATTGTATCTATATCTGCAGAAGGCTCAATTGAAAAAGCTGCAGGTCCATCATCACCGGGTTTAGGTAAACTTGGATCTAATTTAGGTGAATTGGGTGAACTTGACCCTGTAGAACTAGCTCCTGCTTTCGAAGAATTAGATTCCTCTTTTACTTGCATTAACTTAACCTCTTCAGTAAAGCTTTTGTCAATTTTTTTATTTATAATAGTATTAACTGTATTAACAGTTGTAGCAATCGCACCTGTTAATAAAGCAGTTCCGGCCATAATACCCATTTTATCTAGAGGTGTTATTCCTGCACTACTTTTAACAACTTTGGCTGCACCAGCTGCATCAGCCCCCCCCCCCTACGGCTCCCGCTAATACTAAATTAACAAGTCCAGTTGATATAGAACTTGGTATATTTACATTTTCGATACTTACATTAGTATCAAGTTTAACTTTATTTGCTTCCTCTTGTACTTTTTTAATCGTTTCATCATCTATACAATAAACATAATCTGTATATAATAGACTAATTACTATATATATACAGAAAATACAAATACAAGTAAAAAGAAATTCTAGTGTATAGAATTTTCATATAAATCTTTAGAAGGATTTTCCGAATCATCCTTCTAAACAACTAAATATTAAAATTGATGAAGGAATTATTATATAATAATTAAGGGTCGCTTTAGCTTTAGCTTATATATTTATACCTATGGACATGCATTTCATGGTAGTACTTCGTATAAATAAATGAAAATAATTATACTAAAAATACATATTTAATTTATATAAAATACATATAGAATACACATATATATAAATCTAATAGCATTTTAACATTTAAGCAACCTAGACTTAAAAGGGTGGATACTTGGACTCGAACCAAGAACTTACTGTGCCACATACAGTTGCTCTACCTGTTGAACTATAACCACCTTTTGTGCAGCTGCCACCTAAAAATTATGACTTACCTATTATGCCGAGGTGATTCGAACACCTACTAGTAAATACCAAAAATTTATGTCCTACCTATTAGACTACGGCATATTTTACTACGTATAGTAGTAGAGACTATGAATTTTTTATGTTTTTTTCATCCATCAAGTTAAATCTTTGAATTTTGTAAACTATTTATTATAGGCTTGTATTTGATACTGTAGCTATAATTATTTTACTTGCTGGTCTTAATCAATTACCACCTAATACGCCTACGGATAGAAGTCCTACTATTAATGCTAAACGTGAAATATATCTATTTGTAGTTCCTACTAAAGAAGTATCTTCAAAGATATTATTAACCCTATTTAAGTTTTCTTGAATAAGATCGTCAACATTAGGCCTAAATGAGAATTTTCTAATTATGTCCATAGCATTATTGATAATCATATTATTATGATGTATAAAATCCATTCCTTGAGCATTATTAAAATTAACCATTTGTGCTGCGCAGCTGCGCACAAAAATTAAGGGATTAATATTATTTATTATATTAGGATTAATATTATTTTATTATTTATTATATTAGAATTCATATTATTAGGTATTCTGAATATATTCATAGGATTAGGATTAATATTTAAATTTAATCCAGGATTGTTAATAATTACATTAGTTTCAAGATTATTTGGATAATAAGTTGATCATGTATTTACAATATCTGTATTTATACTATTTGGAGATTGTAAAAGGTCAATTTTGTAAATTAAAAGTAGACTTAAAGTTAAACTAGAAAATAATTTAAATGTATTATATAAAGATATATATTTGATTAAACTAAATAGTTTTTTACTACTAAGATATAATATATTCTTTATAAAATATTTGATAGACGGATTTAAATTTTTAAATAGTGTTATACCCTCAAAGAATAATAGTGATAAATTATATTCTAAATTTATATTAATGTTTTACAGGTAATAATATGTTTTTTTTATTATTAGACGGTTTATCTATATTATTAATTATATAAGGTTTAGTATTAAATCATAATTTCTTTTTAAAAATTTTCTGTCTTTTATTATAACTATCAGGGTTTATAGTAACTGAAACAGTATGAACTTTTGTTCAGTTTCATTTATCCCCTCTAATAAAATCTTTTCTTATAGTCTCAATAGATTGTTTTTTATTATACATATTTTTATAATCCTCTAAACTTAATTGATTCTTATTAACACCTTTAGCCTTTTTAATTATTAAATCTTCAGAATTAATAATACAATAAGTTTTATTAGTTATAAAATAAGCTTCTTTAATTTCATGTTCTAATTTTAAGGCACCTAATTCACTAGCATTTATATCTAATTTAAGATTTGTAACTATACTATCAGTATCAGTATAATAAATTTCACCTCCTTTATTAAGTATATCTATTTTAATTTTATGCATATGCATTCTAGCATAAGCTGTTATAGCAGCACTAATAGCAACTGAAACATTATTATAACCACCACGTTTACTATATTCACGGTTAGCTAATAAATCTGATAATTGAGCTATATCTATACAAGATTTGTTACATAAATCTATATCAAGTTCTTGATTATAATTTACTAAAGATAAAGTATCATTAAGTTCAACATGTGAATTTATGACTCTAGTAGAAGCTATTAAATTCATTTTTTTATTATCGACTATTTCCGTAATATTAGAATCTAATCTTAAACCAAATCTACCTAGTAAACTATTTAATAATAATTTAGTTACATTTTTCAAAGATTTTTTAGTATTCTTATTAGACTTAATTTTATATAAAGTATCTATATAAGATTTGAAAACATTTTCATTTTTAGAAAAACTATAACCTTTAATAATTTGTAATTTATAACCATATTTATGTGCTAATTTTAATTCTTCACTAAAATATCAACCTTCTCATTTACCTAATGGGAATAATAGACCTTTATCTTTAGTTCTATAAGGTAATAATCCTATATATTTAACACTAGTATTAGTTGTATCAATTTTACAATAATAAAAACCAAATAAGTTTTCTATATCAGGTGAAATATCATTATAATATTCATTATAAGTACAACTAAGTCCAGGTAAAGAATTTAAAGCAACATATGGATATAAACTATTAACATCATAATAAAATAAATTCTTACCATAAGGTTTATATACTTCTGTACAACCACCATAATAAGCTTGTTTAATATCTTCATAATATTTCTTATTATTTATTAAAGGTATATTTTCATCATTATAATGATATCTTCTAAATATTTTATTAGCTAATCCAGAAATAGTTAAAGAGTCTGTAATATTAATATTAAATGTCAAAAACATAGTCTTATTAGCACTTCTAAGAACTTGAAATAAACTAATTAAATCAGCACTAAGGTATTTACAAGCTTCTTCCTTGAAATCTCAATCATTTTTAGACAATGTATCTATAAACCATTTTTTATCCATATTAGTACCAATAAAATCATAATATTTATAGTCAGGACAAGGACCTTTATAAAATAAAGTATTTACATTAGCAAAATCATGAGGAAAAACCTCCGAAGCGTGAGAGAGGAGCATTTTAATTATTTTTATTACTATGCCAGATAACGCCTAACAATTTTTAATTTACAATGAAATTTATTTTAATACTAAAAAGTTATTTTTCTAATACCGTTAATTTAAGACGTGGACACATAAATATTTTATATAATAGAATAATTATGTTTTTATACTATTGTTGTTTTAATGATTTATCCTCTTTAATTATATTTAGTCGTAGATGACCTATATATGGAGGTTTATTATTTGATACGTTTAGTACTAAACAAAGAGTTAATAGAAGTTATATTAGTACTTCTAAACGTTTGTTTTCAACTTTAAATACAAATACAAATACTATAGCAAACATTAATAGTAAATCTAATAGAAGTAATATATTAACTAATATTCTTAAGAGTTTATTGATTAAGTGTGATAATAACAAATATTTAGCTAATAATGATACACAAATTGAGATTGAAAAGTTAGTTTTTGAACAATATAAATTACTTTTTGATGATTCTAAAGCTTCTTCTATTTCAGGCGTTAATTTAGATTTATTAACACCTAAGTTAAAGAAGTTTATATTTTCCTGCTCCATGCTTCGCTAGAAGCAGCCAGCACAAGAAATTTTAATTTCTAAGCTTGACGACTATATATTTTATTTAAATAATGCTAAACTTAAAAAAGATGAACATATATTTAAAGAAGTTATTAATTCTTTACCTAAAAATAGTATAGTAAATATATGTATATATTATTTTCTTCAAATTTGTACTTTGAAAAGTACTGATGATATTGATAAATTTCAACTTTCTCGTGTTTCTATAAATATGGGTGATGCATGTATTAAATTCTATTTATTGGAGAAAAAGACTCAATATGAATATGAAAAGTTTAAAGATGAAAATGATAAGGCTGAAGGGAGTGTTGATCACAAAAATACTGATAAAGTAATATTTAAAAAAACGAAGTATACAGTTTGATATAGTCATTTCACTAAGTCCCATCCTGAATTAAGTCAGTCTTTGAATGATGATAAAATTTAATTTAAATTAGGTGCAGTTTTAGTAAAGCTTTTACTAGAATATGAATTTATCGAACAGGATTTAAAATATAAAGCTCGAGATGGGTCAGTTTATGGTTTAAAAGTTGATGATAATCTTATTCAATCTCGTCTTAATTCAACATTAAATTTACCTTTAAAATTACCTATGATTGTAGAACCTAAAAAGGTATACTGAGAATATGGTTGGTGGTTATTTATTGAATAATATAGATTATCAAGACGAATTAATTATTCATAAGGGTACTATAAAAGATAAATCAGAAATTAAAGAACAAAATGTTCTTTATAATATGATTAATAAAGTTAGTTCTGTACCTTATAAAATTAATAAAGAATTATTATACTTCCTTATTTTTGATAAACATAAATTATTAATTGATTGTAATGAAATAATAGAGATGGAAAAGAATATAGAAAATATGACTAAGACTCCTAAAACCCAATTAACTTCTTTAAAAAGTAAATTTCATTTACAAGAAACTATACTAGGAATAGCAGACTTTTATAAAGATTTTTCTAAGATTTATTTTCTTTTAAGATTGGATACACGTGGAAGAGTTTACTGTGATAATAACTATTTACATTATCAATCTACTGAGTTAGCTAAATCACTTTTATTATTTGCTAACCCTAGTGTAATTTCAAAGAAAATTTAGATGATACTAAATACTTAGAGTATTATGGTGTTAATTGTTTTGGTAAGGATAAAATATTTAATAGTGCTAAAAGTAAATGAATAAAAGACAATCTTGATAATATTTTAGATTATGAAAATGGTATATTATTAAATAAAGCAAGGAATAAACTTTTATTCCTAGGATTTTGTAAGGAGTATAAGCGTTATTATGAATTTTTAAATGATGAAAATATATTTGATTTTAATACTTATTTACCTATTCAACTAGATGCTACTTGTAATGGATTTCAACACTTAGCGTTATTAAGTAATGAAAGTATTTTATTTAAAGAGTTAAATTTAGTTGTGTATAAAACTCTAAGCCACTACCTCTCTTTATGAGTGCTATAGAGAGGAAAACCCTCTCTCCTCAATTCTAGTACTTTTAATGTCAGATTAGTTAGATCTTAAATAAGGGAGAAGAACCGATTTTTAGTATAGATTTTAGAAAATTAATCTTTGATATTTCAAGTATTTTAGAACAAAATATAATTAATTTTAAAATATGATGAAAACAATTCTTATTAATAATAATAAAAAAAACGAATTTCACCATTTCTACGTTAATAATTATGAAATGTGTTTACTGAAAAATAATTGTAATTTTAGTAATACTGGTTACTATTTTTCTACTTGTCAGACTTTTCGTTCTGGATCGAGAGATGATGTATCAGATGAAAATACTTATAATTATCAATCTACTAATAAAATTAATTCTAATAATTATTATGACTTTACAGAATCCATTTTTTCTAATATTAGAGGATTTATAGATTATGACCATATTAATCAATACCAGAAACAGGAAATGTTAGAAGATTTTTATAACTTTTTAATATATAAATTAGATATTATGTTCGACAGCGAACCTAATAATGAAAATTATAAAAGATTAAAGGATTTTGTATTTGATAGAGTTTACCTTAAAAAAGCTATTGTGACTATACCATATAACGTATCTAGAACCAATATGATGAAATATATTATTGGAAATTTGTGTGAAAAGAGATAAAGATGGAGTAGTATGATATTCTAAATTAAATACAAATAAAACTTTAATTAGTAATAAGGATATCTCTGTATTGGTAGGATGTATTTACTATATTATAAATAAGGATTTTGAGAAAGAGATTGATGAAATATCTTAGAAATATTGCTACTATAATGACACTTCTAGGTTTACCTATAGTATGAAATTTACCTCTTGGTTTAGTAGTTAGACAAAGTTATTTAGAAACAAAGTCTATCTCAATTACTCCCTTTATAGTAAAGTTAAAATAAACATACAAAAGACAGATAAGAATAAATATGATAAAAATAAACAAATAAGAGCTTTAATGCCTAACCTAATCCATTCTTTAGATGGAAGTTCATTAAGTTTATTATACAATAAATTGGATATAATCTATAATGCACCACAGTTTTTGTGTGTTTATGATTGTTTTGGTACTACTTTCGATAAAGTAAGTACTCTAAAAACTATACTAACATCAGTATATATGGAAATGTATTCATATGATCAATATCTACAAGAATTTGATAATAATATAATAAATTATATTGAACAAACAGGTAAAGTAATCGACAAAGAAAAGAAATTTGTTTCCCAGCCATGACAAATTGATCACCATCATATCTGATTTTAATTAAAGTATAGTAATTGTTATTCTCAACTAATTTAGAAGCAATATGTTTAAGAAAGATATCTTTCTAGAGAAAATGTATAAAAGAAAGAGTAATAGTAATACTGTTATCTTTCTTAATAATAAATTGATCAAAAGATTGGTTAATATCTCTGTCAATCATACTATAGTTATTATAACTAGTATTAAAAGTGAATTTCTGACAAGAAGTCAAAAAATTCAAGTGTTTTTTAAAAATTGTATTCATCATATTTATTGTATTAAAAAGTGTATATGACAAGAACATGGATTTAAAATAGTGCACCCTGTGCAATAAGCACTAAGGGAGTTCTCTCACTACGGGTAAGAAAGAGTAATTAATAGCAAATTAAAGAAAAATTTGTTAAACAGAGTTCTTTCTTCCATGGATGTCAATCCAGGATTTATTTAGAAATATTCTACCCTTACAGTTAGTACTGTAATCTAAAGGTTGTTCAACCATAGGTAATTTTAAAGATAAATCTAACATTTTAAATTTAGGAATTAAATTCGCTATCTCAAGATGGACTTCAACATAATTAATCTTCTGAAATTTCTTGTCAATTCTATGAGTAACTAGTATTACTTTAACTAAATCTAAAGTATTTAAATAATCAAAAAATACACTACCTAATTTCAATATAAATAGATCATCAAAACTAAACTGGTTTTTCATTGACCATAGTTTTTAACAGTATTTTGTTTTTTATAATTAAAATATATATATTCTTGTATAATAGTTTTCCCAATATCTAAACAGAATGAAGTTAAAGTAGTAGGATGTTCAAGATGATCTTTCTTAGTGTTCAATCTTAAATAGACACCCGAAGTTACTTTAGCAATGATGTCAATCTCTTTTCCAAAAGAAGTTAATACTTCATATTCTCTAGAATCTTTTTTCAAACTATTAAGATGTTTAGGGATATATTTAAGTATATAATCATATGCATGAGTAATCTTCTTGTTAAGATGTGGAATAATATCGTGTAAATTAAAGCCATTAAATTGAATATTTTTATTATTAATTCCTAGTTTAATATGGTCAATAATAAAATATTAAAGTTTCTTTTGTTTATCTAATTGAGATAAATCATTGGTATTAAGAATAATCTCGATTTGATTCAAAACTGAATAGTTATCAAAATATTTAACATAACTACCTAAATTATTTTCTGTGCGAAGCTAGCAAAAGAACCTCCCTGTTGTACTACAACAGTAGTAGGTTTAGAATTTTTTAGTTTATTAATTGTAACTAAAGTGTGTTTATATACTAGAGTAGAACCTGCTTGCGTTAATATATTATATTCAGATTTAAGCAAATCTATATAATGTTGTTCTATTTGTATTAAGTTACTACTATCACAATGAGCTTTAGCTTTAGCTTGCTATTATTTTTTTATAAAGGCAGCAGCAGTAGCAGCAGCAGCAGCAGCCGTAATATATCTAACTTAAAATTATGATAATTGTATTTTAATAAAGCTTTATAAATATTACTGTAAGATTTAAGTAATTCATTAGTAATATTACTTATAGATAGGTATTGGTATAATTTATTTCTCAAATTAACAGCACTTCCTATGCGAAGCAAGAACTTTTACCATTAATCAAATTATATCGTACCCTATCATGAAGGGGTACGGGTTCAGATATATTCCTGATTTATTGTTATTACACTTATATATGTATGATCTATTTTCATAAGGGTTATAGTAATAAACTACGGAATTAATTGTAAGCTTTTATTCTAGGCTTGAGTACTCAATTTAATAAAAATTTATAAGGTATATATACATCTTTAAATAACTAATTATGATATTCATTAAATATCTTTTTATTACTAAAAGTTCTATTATTTCTATATAGTATAAGGTAAACCCGACTTGAACGGCTAAGATATTATTATCCAATAGACCTAAAATTTATGACTTACCTATTATGCCGAGGTGATTCGAACACCTACTAGTAAATACCAAAAATTTATGTCCTACCTATTAGACTGGGCATATTTACTACATAAAGCAGTAAAAAATTAATATTTGAATTTCATTTTAAGATATTATAACAAATCTGTATTTGTTATTTCATAATTTATTCTCAGTTGAATACTTAACTAATATTGTTTTACTTATATTTAAATGTATAGAAGCTTCTCTTATACTTTTAAATTTATACAAAACATGATTATCAACTAATACTTCTAATTTATAAGATTTATAATTCTTTTCTACTTTACTAAAAGATCTAATTACAGTAGTATATCATTATCTAGTGGAAAAGTTGAATATTCTTCTTTTAATATTGAATTTATTTTAAGTTTAAAGTAATATAAATTGTTCCATAGCTTACCACTTTTAATGTAACCACTTACAGAAGTAGCTGATAATCCTTCAAACTCAGCCGCAATTTTTATTATATTAAATTATTTAATTAATTCGTTATTAGTATTATAAATACTCACAGTAATATTTTTATTGTGTAGTTTTAATTTTAATATAGTCTCTTATAGGAGGTCTTATAGATATATGCTTACTCTTTATAAAAGATTTACCTTTACGTGTTAAACCAAATTTTAACTTATTTTCTTCTGAATGTTTAAATCCGAGCATAAACCCTGCTACCTTATTTATATTTAATTCAGGAGATAATAAATCCAAATACTTTTGTTCTTTTTTTAATAGTATATCTTTTAAAGATTATCATTCAGTATTAGGTTCAAAGTCTACATATTCTATAATACCAAATTTAAAATTATCTCAACCATATTTAGCTACATTATTATAAAGTATACTATTATATTTTAAATCTCTTGCATGTATTTCTGCTCTATATTTATGTTGTCTAACCCGTACTATCATATTTATAGTAGATCCTATATAAAGTTTCTCTTTATTATCAATAAAAAGTTTATAAACATATATAGCTGCTTTATTTAACAAAGGCCTTATAATAAAATTATTATATACTATATAGCCTTCTATATCTAAATTATATCATTTTACATTTTTCATATTATTTTTTTTATTTATTTATCAAAAAGGACCAAATGTCCTAAGTATAGGTAGCAAGACTTGAACTTGCACGGCTACTAACCCTTCCGGCCTTAACGGAATTTGTCTCCCATTCCAACATACCCATTTGTAATAAATTTATTTATTACAACAATATTTATAAATATTGTGAAGAAGGTAAATATCTCTTTTTATCTATTTTATTAAATGAATTATTTGTTCTGAAATATTTGAAATCCATACTACATAGTATTGTTAAATATAAAGATAAGCATTAAGTGATTTAATGGCTAGTCGGTAGCTAACCCCTTACATAGTTGATCGTGAAGACCCATCACTAATCCAGCTTACTATCCTGCACGCATCCTATCCAGGTAATTACCTGTATGGATGTAAATTAGAAAAACTCATGACAATGTGCATGTTCTAATTAAATGTGGTACGGTTAAAATTGAGTTGAAATTACATCCAGGATTATTCATCACTGGAACTCTTTGTTCTTGTTAGCCAGGAGAGCTACCTTATCAGCTTATTGATTCCCTTTAGGATCTTTAACTGGTCCTCACAAGCGTAACTTATTGAGTTAAATACTGTTAATTTGTGTCACTTCCGCTCTTGCTTTCAGTATCACGATTTTGGCTTTCCAGTAATCACAAAGTCTTGGAAGTATTCGTCTAGAGATAAACTTACACTGTACAGTCTAGATTGGACGAACCCCATTAACTTTGAGTTTACTCACCTCTCTCAATATTCTTGAGTTCTATACTCTATTTGCTCTTCATAGCTTGGTATTTCACCATCCGCCACTGCTCTTCTGCTTACTGCATCTAGCATATCTCCCTTATCAAAATGGAAACTGGATCCGTTCCTTGTATCAGCACGCAGTGTATCTGATATTCCATTATACACTAACCCAAGGAATTTTAGTTCTGATATTCACTTTCCATCCTTCTTTATTCACCGGCATTTGTTCATGTTGAAGTACACATTTGCTGACACCATATTACTCTGCGGAGTTATTAATGGCTTACCTTTCAGGTCACCGTAGTATAATCCATCATCCGCATACATGATTGTATCCATTCCTCTGTCCAGTATTGATCCTTCTAAACACAGACTTGCGAGAAGCGGAGACGTCGGACTTCCCTGTGGCACTCCTCTCAGACGATACATATAGGAGATAGGTCTCGGATGATCCACTACTTCATCTATTGTTGCACCCGAGTGTAGAAGTTTATTGACCATGTGCTCGTGTTCATTTAGCCTGTAAGGAGCTTTGCACGATACCGCACAACTGTTGATATAGTATAGAAATCTTACTATATTCTCTGGCACCTCTTTTTCTCTTAACTTGTTACTCAGATAGTCAAGAGATACCATATCGAAAAAGCTCTTTAGATCAAACTCGAAAATATCTTTCGCTTTTATCACTTCAGATAAAATCACTCTTCAGGCTGAGAATGTTCTCCGATGAGGTCTATAAGCACGTTGACACTCATGTAATTTTCCTCTCTTATCTAAAAAATATACTAATAGCTGATTTCACTTGTGGAGATATATTCTTCAGGCTGGAGTCGGTACTCCTATTGGACGTCACTTACCTCAGCCTTCGGGATGTATACTCTTCTGACATCAAGTTTTACATCTAGACTGCTCGCGATTCGCCTAACTGACACTGCTAGTGCAATTATTTTACTAAGTTTGTAGTCTCTATGCCACCTTGGATATACATGGTTTAATGCCATTAGAAAGAATACGTTGCTTCTCCGTATTAGCGAACAAGATATTGTTCAGAATAAAGTAGGGTTTGCATTACTCATTCTTCTCAGTTGATGTTCCATATATCTGTTACAGGCATTATTTGAATGCTTTTCATATGTGTACTTTGGTTCTAGGCGTTTTCTTACCCCCCCCCTAACTTCAGCAAAATCGAGTCCCAGGTAGAAATCTCCACTTGAAACTTTATGACATTAGGTACTCTGCGGAAGCAGTGTCACAAATCTTTACCCTTTGCTATTTCCTGAGGGAACCTTTCAACACGGTCAGCCTGGCTTTTTATCTCATTCTCAAATAAGTTTTGTTTCAATTTCATCATTTTCTCTATCTATTATTTTCTCCTGGCGCGATCACTTAAGGTGGCCTTTTATCTCTACCATCAGATGGACGATCTTCTGTTAGAACTTGTAGTTCTGTAATCTCAACTAGATTTTATCCGTTCCACATTTAATTAGAACATGCACATCGTCATGAGTTTTTCTAATTTACATCCATACAGGTAATTACCTGGATAGGATGCGTGCAGGTAGTATGCTGGATTAGAGACGGGTCTTCGCAACCAACGATGTAAGGGGTTAGCTGCCGACTAGCCATTAAATCACTTAATGCTTTCGCCTGCAGCCCGGCTGATGGGGGCGTAAGTCCTGAAGCCGGACCTCGCAGAGCAAGCCTTTAGGGGATTTTTACAACCTATGTAATAAGCACAATATAGATTCTATATTGCGGGAAGAATTGGAGCTTCCATCCAAATCTTTTAATTTAAATTAACTGTAATAATTTATACTATTCTTCCTTAAATTGGACTTACAGGGTCAAACCTATATTTTATGATAAAAATCATATGTAATTATCTTTATACTAAAGTCCTTTTTATTATTAGTTAAAATAAATTAATTAGAATTTTATGAAATTAAAACACTATATTTATATATAAATATTTATTTATGTCTGCCAATTCATCATTACCCTTATAGAACTTGTAGGAATCGAACCTACATTTTAATGATTAAAAGTCATACGCATTCTCCTTTATACTAAAGTTCCTTAAAAATGCTCGAGGTAAGACTTGAACTTACAACAAAAATAGCTTCAATATTTCACTCTACCAATTGAGTTACACGAGCTTGTTAGATACTAGGTATCTTTTTTTTTTAAGGCTGCCTTTATAAAAAAATAATAGCAAGCTAAAGCTCTTTATTTAATTTTTTATATCTAACTAATGTAGATAATCCTACATTTAAAAATTAAGCTGCTTCTTTATTACCTAAAAATACTGTCTCCTCATTTAATACTGTGTCTAGAACTTTAACTTGAATAGATCTATTCATTGACATTTTTAACAGGCTTTCAGGAGAATGATTTTTACCATAAAAAGAAGTTTCTTCACCTTTACGTAATACAGCTATCTCCCTCATCTTTAATTTAGCCTCTTCTGTATGTTTACGTCCCAGAGACTTTAACCCTATACATGATTTGGTAATTTCAGTATGTTTAGCCCCTTCTGCTTCGCAGAGAATAAGCTATTTTTAATATATTATACTCAGGTTCTAATAAATCTATATAATATTGCTCTCTTTCTATTAAGGTACTTATATCACAATATTCTAGAATATCTAAACTAAAATTTCCATAACCGTATTTTAGTATGGCACTATAAATAGCACTAGATCCTTCTGCTAGTTTACGCTGAACAGAATTTGTAGAATAATAAATGCTAAATCTACCTCTAATGGATTTAGCTGAACCTATATAACTTTTATTTGTAATTAAATTATTTCGTACCCTCTCATGAAGGGGCACGGGCTCAGATATATACCTGATTTATTATTATTATCCTTATAAAGAATAAACTTGTCCCTTTCTGCATTAAAATATGTTTTTGTGGTGCCTTTATAAAAAAATAATAGCAAGCTAAAGCTATCTATGTTATTATTCATTGTGTTTTCATTGTTTAAAGTTAAAAAATTATGCCCTTGTTCACTATTTCGAATTTATGAGCCATGATGTTAAAAACCATTACCAAGCTCCATTTATAAATTATAGATTACAGTTCTTAGGGTCTTCATCTAATCCTTAATTAGGTATAATAGAGTCATCTGACCTTCACTAATTTAGATTTAAATTGAACTAATTTAGTTCACTATAAGATCTAACTTCAACGTTATGCTCGACCAATTGAGCTTCACGAGCTTATGGAGATATCAGGAGTCGAACCCGAATTAACGATATGCAAAATCGCAGTTTTACCTATTAAACTATATCCCCTGTGTAAGAGCTTTATAACACTCTAATAAAATATATCCGAAGAAGGACTTGAACCTTCAAGACTAGAAGTCTACAAAGCTTAAGTTTGTTGTGTTTGCCAATTTCACCATTCGGACTAGGGCTAAAGTGACTTGAACACTTATTTTTACTGTTATGAGCAGCATGCTTTACCGATTAAGCTATAACCCTTTTTAAATTAAAATAATTTTAATTAATTTTATATAGTATTCTTTATTGTTAAATAATATAGGTTTCTCAGCTTTAATTCTTTTTCTAACTGTATGAGAACTTATTTCTAATAATTTTGCATAACTAGTTATAGAGTTAAAAGTTTTAAAAACTAAGCCTTGTAAATCTCTAAGTTCTACTTTCATATTTTTTCTACTGAAATCTTATTTATTAGAAGATTTAATAAAGATTCTACCATCTTTTTGTTTTTCATAATTAGATGGTCCATTTAAGATTACCTCTATTCCCTACGCTGCGCAGCTTCGCTATGAAAACTTCTTTCTATTTTAATAGGTTCGCTAGTAGAAAGTCTATTATTATTCATTTTACTTATAACAAAATTTATTAAGTCTTTTCCGTCTTTTGTATAATGTAATCCTAGTTTTTTAATTTTGAATATAATTTTTCATAGCTTTAGCTTTAGCTTGCTATTATTTTTTTATAAAGGCTGCACAAATAATCCAGTTCTTTCTTACTATGTCAAATCATAGAATCAAAGAAAGGTATTAGTACTTTATCTATAAAATCATTATTTTTAATAGATAAAACATAATTTGATGCTTCTGGTCTAGTTATATTTACATTGGTTATGTAAACAAAACCCCATGTAATTCTTAGATCATTAAATTTAGCTAAATTAATAAAATATAGTACAGATGCGTCATCTATATGTAACTTTATTAAAAATCTAAAAGCAAAAGTACTATTAGTTTTAACTAATCAAAAACAGCCTTCAGCGTCTCTAAAGCCTCTTTATCATTAAATAAATTCATTAGAGAAGATAAATTGCTGATTTTCTGAATTCGAATTTTCTATAGTTCTACAGTAATAAGTTGAATGTATAAATCTCTTTTTATTAATAAATTGTGTAGCCCTAGTAAACAATGTACTACTACTATATCTGGTTCACAGTTGTGATGTTATTTTGTTCATATTTAAAGGTATATATAAATCTCTCTTTGGTCACCGAGAGATTGGGTGGCTATGGTTATAAGGGACTTCCCCATAGACTGAAGTTTTAATCTATAACCTTTTCCTTCCATAGAAAATATATTAGATAGGCCTTTCAATAAATATATAAATTATATATTCTATATAGATAAGTACTGTTATGAGCAGTATGCTTTACCGATTAAGCTATAACCCTATATATTACTAATAGATCTAAAAAAACGCGGCTAAAGGACTTGCACCAATATCTTTCGGGCATGAACCGAATATGTTTCTATTACACTAATCCGCTTAGACTAGACAGGGATCGAACCTGCGATGGTAGCATTGAAAGAGCTATGTCGTAACCACTTGACTACTAATCCTTTTATAGTTCTACAACTATAATTCACGACTTCTATTCATCGTTGATTTAATCTTTAAAATTTTATCCAATCCTTCTTGAGTTAAATGATCCTTATTTTGTATAAATTCAGCTGCTTTAATTCAATCAGCAAAATCCTGAGATTTTACCCCCTAATATTAGATATTGTTTAAAGAAAGGTATAATCTTAGTATAAATATCCTTAAAATTTGTACACATATAATATCCTAAATCTCTATTATTATAAGTACGGTAAGTACCGCAATTCAAATAATTTATAATAGATTTAAGAAAATTTTCATCACGAGTATGTTGTGATATTGTGAAAACTAATTGAGCTCTAGATGCTACTTGATTAGAAGATTTTCCTATTCTTATCAAGAATGACCCTTCCCCAGAAGTAAATCCAGATAATCAACCACCATGTAGAACTTCTTGCTTATTAATCAAATGACGAATAGCAGGAATAGTTTCTATAAACCTATCTTTTAACACTTTAGATAAACCTGTGTTAATACTTGCTCTTATATTTACAATCTCTTTAATACCTTCATCTGTTAAATGCTTACCATCTTTCATCATAATTATTGCTTTCTTTCATAAAATATAATCAGCAAATTTTTGTAGCCGGAGGCTACAAATTAAAGTATATTTATCCTAATGAGGTATAATTGTATTTAAAAGCTCTAGCTTCGCACAGAGAATTAACTCTAAAACTATATGCATTTTTACCATTAGGTACTATCCGACCTACACCATTTAGTTGTTTTTGAATAGATTGTAATATTTCTAAGTCTTTTTTATGTAAATGTATTTCAAAGAAGCCTAATACCTTTCAACCTGTTTTAAATCTTTAATTTTTAGTTATAGAAATATAAAAACATCCTTCAGCGTCTGTAAACCCAGTTATAAATCAATCCAGGTTAATTTGACTAGATGTTATTTTAAAGTTTTGTTGTAATAATTTTTTCATAGCTTTAGCTTGCTATTATTTTTTTTATAAAGGCAGCACAAATGTTTAATTGTATTGAATTTAGTAATAAAAGAATGAGATTTATTAAAAAGTCATCCTTGGACATAACGCGGATTAGCTCGCAGTAAGCGTAACCACTTGACTACTAATCCTTTTTGTAAAGGCTGCAGCGAAAATAAGCCCAATGCAAGTATCGCACTTGCTTCTATTGATTACAAAACAATTGCATTACTTTTATGCTAATCAGGCATGTATTGATATATGTATAAATAGTAAATTATTAAATTAGTACTTTAATCTTTAAAATCTCTAGATTCTTACGGATAAAGCCTATAAATTCGTAATATTATATTACGTATATTTAAGAAATATCTTAAGATAAGCTTCGTGCCTATATGCTTTCAGCACTTATCCTTAACCAACTTAGCTTTCCTGCCGTGCTTATGCTATACATTACCTTAGTGAAAGAAACATCCCTATGTATTATCGAAATAATACAGATATATATAAATAAATATATATATTTAATATTAGGTAGACTTGCTTCGCTAGAAGCAGCCTACACATAAACAACAGGTAAACCATAGGTTAGTAACCATAGTTTAACAATGTTAAACTCTTCTTGTTCCTTGCGTACAAAAGTTAGTTCTTATTTTATTCTAATTCCCCCTAGAAGATAGAAACCATACTGTCTCACGACGTATTTAACCCAGCTCATGTAACTTTTTAATCGACGAACAGTCGCACCCTACATAGTTCCTGCGTCCATGAGGATAAGTTAAGCCGACATCGAGGTGCCAAACCGCGCACTCATTTTGTACACTCTTGCGCAAATTAGCCTGTTCTATATGTTATCATATTTTTATTATATTTCCATTTCTTTCAAAATGGTTCAGACTATGTCTTCATCTTTATTAAGAGCTTGCCCTAACGCAAGCTACACACATATTTTAGTATCCTTTAATATTTATTTACCTCTTATTAATCTAACACTAAACAATTCTTCCTTTATTCATTCCTGCTTTAATCTTTTGTATTTCTTCTAAACCTAAAGGAGTTAAATGAGCTTTATTTTTAATTAGCTCAGCTACTTTACATCAATCTTCAAAATCTTGTAATTTAACACCTAATACTTTATTTTTTCTAAAGAAGGGTATAATTTTCTCATCAGAGAATTTTGTAACAACAAAATCTATTCAACTGAATTGAAAGTGAATTTTTTTCTTAATATATCCACAATCTAAATTAGATATTAAATTTCTCATTAAGACTTCATCACGTATATGTTGAGTTATTGAAAATACTAATTGTATACCTGTACCCACTTTAGTGTTAGTTTTATAAGTATTAACCAAAAACTTCCTTCAGCACTTGTAAAACCTACTAATCAATTAGGGCATACAGGTGCTTGGTTTGAATTTAACTCTTTAATTGCGGGAATTACATTAGGGAAAACATTCTTTAAAACATCAGATAAACCATTGTTCATCGAGGCTTTTAATGATACAATTTTTATTAATCCCTCTTTAGTTAAATGATTTTTATCTTTAACTATATTATAAGCTTTCTTAAATAACTTTAAATCCTCTTATTTTTTAGTTATTAATGGATACTTATCAAAGTGATCTATTATTATTTGCGGCGGGAGCTCTATTTAAAAGATTCAATTTTAAATTGTAATGCATTTTCATTTAATTCATGTATGTTCCCTGCATTAAAATAAGTTTTTAATAGTTCTAATATAGCTTTATCTTTTTTATGTAAATTTACTTGAGCACGTAATTTAACTACTCAACCCATTTTACTTTTATCGCTTCTAACGATAGAAATTATAAAGCTTCCTTCACCATCTAAAAATCCAGTAACAGCTCAAGGATGAATAGTCATATTATTGTTTATTGTTGATTAAAAAAAATCTCTAAATTATTGTACTTTTTAGTGCTGCTGCCTTTATAAAAAAATAATAGCAAGCTAAAGCATGCAGCAGCCTTGACAAAAATCAAGTCCTATTTTACAAAGTAAAAACTAAGAAGGGACAATGTTAGAAATATGAATTTCACAAAATAATGAATAATAATAAGAATTACAAATTCTACTTTCCACCAATTCAACCTTTAACTGCGAACGCTCCAATACGACGTTTAGATTTAGTTAATGAATAAGATACATTGGAGTTAGAGTTTCCTCTAAATAATACTGAGCTTAAACGTTTGAATGATGAATCTACATTCTTTAATCCACCTTTTCATTTTAATGAATAGATAGATCTATCAGCTCTATAACGTTTAGTCAATCTACCTTTAACTTCTAATCTTATACCACTCATATTTTTATAACCTATTGAGTTATAAACTGTATTATGTATTTCTTTTTTATGCTGCGAAGCAGCAGTTTCATGTACATTGTTTAATAATCCATCTAAATTGCTATTAGCATTTATATTAGATATGATTTTTAAATCTTTATATTTATCTAAGAATAAATCAACATTGTTTTGACCTTTAACTAAAGTTCTTTCTTTTATTGTATTTATTTTAGGTAAATAAGCTCTATTTAAAATACTAAACATACTTTTCATATGATTCATTCTTGTCTTCTTTAGTTTTAAGGCTAAAGCATGAGTGAATAAGTCAGTATTATATGCTATAGATTTTAAATTGATTATATTATATTCTATTTTATTTCCTATTATTTTATTTAATATATTACTTAATTTAGGTAATAATATTTGATTATTAAATTTGTATTGATTAAGAGAATACATTAAATCGTATTTTCTTAATAATCTTAGATATGTTTTTCAATATCTATTTATTATTACACTTCATATTTTTTTAAGATAAAGATTCTTTAAATTTATAAATTGATTTAAATATTCTAATTTAGATTGTAAGAATTTTCTTTTAGATATCTTATCTGATATGAAAGCATATTCGTTTTTATTAGTTGTGCAAGCTAAAGATACATTTAATATTTCGTAAATCTTATTAATATTATTTTTATATAATAAGAAGTAACGTTTTATTAAATTTTTACTTATTTTTTTATTTATTTTTAAATATTTCTTCTTTAATAATTTCTTTTCTCTATTAACGGTAAATAATGTAATTATTGCTTTATTATTCGTATGTTTAATTTCAGCATTACTTACATATATTCTTCTTAAAAAATTACGTCTTCTTCTTAATAATATAAACTTTTTAGAACCTACGTATTTATGATCTTTGAAATACAAATTAAAATAACTTTGGATTATTTTATTAATATTTACATCGTTCATTGGTATATTTTTTAAATTGTTTTTATTGTAAGAATAAACAACATTTTTTCATTCTTTAGAAAAGGAAGGTAAATATTTAGTTTTTCCTATATCTCCTACTTTATTTTTTAAAGTAACAGTTTTAGAATTATTATTTAAATTGTTAGTAAATATTTTCATATATTTTATTTGTAATTAAATTTCTTTTATTTTTGTTTTAAATATGTATAATAAAAATGTTGGGTAGTATTAAAAGGATTATCGTGTATATTGCATAACACTCACCTTATAGTCGTTGAACGTTTTTATCTTAAAATTATGCTAAGATAAACTTCGCTTCAAGTTTACTATTATAAGTAATTCTTGAAATTTACCCAATTTATATTAATAATTTTATATGTTTGCATGCGTGCGTGCGGGTATACACCGTACAGAGGTATAACTTTAGTTAACCATACAATATAAAATATTAAAGGACAAACATCCCTAGCGTAGCTTTTCCAATAATCCAAGATCTTTCCTTGTTGCATCTTGTGATCCTATGCCCTGCTTACGCAACTGTAAGATTTGTAGATAATCAAACAGTAAGGCAGGATTAAGCCGTTGAGCTTTTTAGATATTGTAAACATAACTATTTAATAAATAGCTAAAAAATATTAGAAGAACTTCTCCATAATATTTTTATTATCTCTAATTTCTATATAGTGAAAATCCTACCTAATCTTAACTATATTTACAATAAATGCAAATATAATCAATTGTATATGATTAAAAATAAGAATAAATTCTTATTCAAAATTGCAAACAAAATATTTATAAATTTTTAGACACTCCTGTTTACTCTTTACAGGGTCTGTGCCCCACATAAACTGTCCCCTAGCGATAGTTCCTTACCAAAGGGTACCTACTATAATAAATATAGTAAGTTGAATTAGGCTGATCTACTAGTATAAGCATACAGACTATAATTTAACAAGTTGACTCAGTAAAGTCACATAAACTATAATCTACTTATACTCCTAAACCAATTCATTCATATGAAAGAAAAATAAAGGTTTCTCATTGTCATAAATCAATTACCTTATAATCTGAAAATTGTCTATCATAATCTATAATTAGTGACAGTAAAGCTGCATAGGGTCTTCTCGTCTAACTAGAGGTAAGCAGTATCTGCACTGCTATTCCAATTTCACTGGGTCAATCATAGAGACAGCTGTTGTATCGTTACACCATTCCGTTTCACAACTTTTGCCATAGTATTATACCTTAGGCTAGGTTATTGTGATTATTATTAAGCTTAAGTTACTTCATTTCATTTAAGCACCAATTTCTTGGTAACTAGAGCACACCTTACAAAATTAAATTTGAATTTTGAAGAAGCATCTGCTCGTTGCTCTTTTACACATTATCTCCGATAAGAGGTGACTTAGATCCGCGGTAACCTATTTTCCTTTCGTCTATCTCTTTTGATATTACCATACCCCTATTGATTAGATGGGCCATTTTAGTTGTTTTGAACTAAAACTTGGTTAAAAGAGCTTTAAGGTGTTCCCGGAGTTTGCTTCTTTAATTGCACAATATATCAGTTTCCTAAGCTGATTATCTATTAAATTGGTATTTTTATTCAAAATATTCTATTTTAAAGATTCCTTTAAATAATTTACCACTTTCAATGTAAGCTTTTATAGTTTGACCTGTTGTATTTATGTCAAGACTAAAAGATAAAGCAGCTTTCCTAATTGTAGGATATGTAACAATAGTACCAGAAGGTATATGAGTTACTTTTACTGCTATACTTTTTCTAATTATTTGCTCATCATTGAATTTACAGATATAACCTTGATAAGGTTTACCTGTATCAATATATCTATATAGAGTGGTTTTGTTAGAAGGGGCGATAGTATTTAAAAAATTTACACAATCTTTAATACTATTAAAATATTTTATATCTTTATTATTGCTTTCAGATATAAGATGGATCTTTTTACCCTTTTCTTCTAACCTTTCTTTATCTAACATAGTTATTACATCTTCAATACACATACTACAACTTTGTGCACTTTCGATAGGTTGATTTGTGAAAACATATTTATCTAAATAAACAGAATTATTATTTATTATACTATGGTGTATTTTTAATTTAAAAATGAAATCTTCTTGGATAGAAGATGAATATATCAGCTTAGAAAAATCCTTAGTATACATATATACAGTTTTAGATCTTGAACCTGAAATTTGATTAACTACTCTTAAAGTGTTAAGATTAAATCCAGGTTGTAATAAAAAGTATTGTTCTATACTAAGCTCTTGAGAATAAGAATAGTTTTCAATTAATGGTATAACTTGTAAACTAAACGCATTCACACCTTCTTTTCTAAGTAATGGTATAAATTTACCAACATCAGGATGTGTTCCTTTAAAATATCCAATCAGTCTACGAGCTAATGAAGAAGAAGATCCTACATACATACTGCCCGTAGAAATATGAGTTCATATATAAACTCCCGTTTTACAACGTTCATTTCTTATTGTTCCTATAGTATTCAAAAATTTTTCTGTTTTTATAGTATTTACACTTAAATCATTAAATTCCAATCTAGGTTTACCTAAAATAGTATCTAAAATATCTTGAGATATAACTACATTAAGAAAAGATAACACATTATTAACTTCAACAGCAGTTATTAAATAACTACTATTGATATATTTCATAGCTAATGTATAAGAACTGTAATCAGCCCCTGTTCTACTTTGTTTTATCAAAGGTCAATTCTTTTTAAGTAAAGTAGAACAACTATGAAAACGCTGCTTTAAACGCAGGTGTTGGTAAATTTTGAATTGTTTATTTCTTATAATTGTCATATTTAATAGTCGGTGATTTTATTCATGCAAGACCGCATTTAACGGCCAAGGCATTTCGCTACCTTAGGACCCTCACGTTAAGGCCGCCTTTAACCGGGGTTTCCGTCGACATCAAATAGTAGTATATTAAATTATCTCTGTTAACCAGCCGGCACCGGGCAGATATCACACTCTATACTTAGATTTTTCATCTTTCAGCAGAGTGCTGTGTTTTAATTAAACAGTCGTACAACATTATTTCATGCTTCTTCCTCTTTACTTGATATTAATCAAGAATAATGAGCCCTCCTTATTCCGAAGTTACGGTAGTCAATTTGCCGAGTTCCTTTATGATTGTTAGCCCATTTACGCCTTCGTATTCTCTACTAGCTTACTTGTTTCAGATTCTAGGTACGGTTATTCTTCATTTATAATAAACTTACGCTTACTATAAATATATTTACTATTTTTCCAGTACATTTTACACTAAAATGTCGTCCTTAGTAAAAAAGATTTTCTCATCGTTTAAATCTTTAGATAATATAAACTTAGAGGCCGTTACTTAAATATATCCATAAGCTTAAGGCGGAAAATTTTCTTTTAGTTACTCATGTCACCATTCTCACTTGAGTTAAATCATTATCATTCTATTTAAAAAAATAAAACTCGTAATTTAGCTCAACGTTCTGCTACCCCATTAAATTATAATAATATTATCATTATAATATATCATGGACAAGGTTTCGGTATATTGTTTAGATCCGTTAAATTTTCGATGCTTTTATAACTTAACAAGCGCTCTGTTACGCACAGCGATCAGATTTATCATCGGAATACAAAATTTCATTTTTGTGGGTTTCAATTATATTGGCTTGTCATTTTCTTTAGCTAACTTTATCTCTTTTATTTTTGATAGACCTTGTTCCGTTAAATGCTTTTTATCACTAATGATAGAAGCAACTAACTTGAAGTCTTCAAAATCTTTTTGTTTAACTCCTAATAAAGGGTATTTGTTAAAAAAAGGTATTACTTTTTCTACTATGTCACTAAACTTAGTAACATGAAAATCTATAATATCTTTTCGAACAGATAAATATCCACATCCTAAATAGTTTATTATGTTTTCCATTAATAACTTATCTTTATTATGTTGAGTTATCTGAAATCTTAATCCAACTTGATACCCTAATTTATTAGCAGGAGAATTCAATAGTCTAATCATAAAATTACCTTCTCCACTAACAAAACCTAGTAACCATTCAGGACTAGGTATTTTATTATCCGGTTGTACACGAGTAATAGGAACAATATTAGTAAATGTTTCTTTTAAAGTTTGATTAAGACCTCAATTACTAGATGCTTTTAAAGCTATTAATTTTAATAAACCATCATTAGTTAAATGTTGTTTATTACTAATTAATTCATATGCTTGTTTAAAAAGCTCGTAGTCCCCATATTTTTGGGTAATTAAATGATATTTATCAAAAAACTCTATTATCAATTTTATATCTTTTATTGAAGACACTTGAAACTCATAAGCCTCAGGACGAGATTTATAAATTTTACCTACTTTTAAGTTATCTTTCAATAACTCTAATAGATTTTCGTCTTTTTTATGTAAAGATAATTGAAAATAAAGTCTAGTTTTAAAAGGTACATTACTACCATCTTGTTTAAAATTACTATTGCTTAAAATAGAAATTATAAAACATCCTTCTGCGTCTACAAGCCCAGTTAATGTGTAAGGGGCTAGTTGGTAATTTATACTTAAATTGCTACAATATCTTACAAATTTTGTATTCCCTAAGAAAGGACTCTGATTTGATAATTCCTTTCGGAACCCATTAGAGTACACCTTAAACGCATTACTGCGTCAACTACCGTCTACTCGTTGCTCTTTTACAACAGTATTTCTAAATACTATTGATTTAGATCCGCGATATCCCATTTCACTTTCGTTCATATTTTGACTTGTTACTATACCTGAGTAATTAGTTCAGCCACTCATATATTTTCATATATGGTTTAGTATCAAAATCTTTAGGGAGTCCCCGGAGTTTGATAGTTTTACCCACATAGAGGACATCCTACGTCCTCCAGCAGGTCATAAAATTATGGCTGCTTCTAAGCCTATCTCCTTGTCGACTTTAATAAAAACCTTCTTAATTTCACTCAACTAATAATTTAGGAACCTTAACTCTTGTTCTGGGCTGTTTCCCTTTCGACATACAACCTTATCATTCTATGTCTGATCATTTAAGATACATCTTTGCCATTCCGAGTCTACATACTCACTGATAAAACCTTCATGGTCCCCCAATTTGTACAATATAAAACATATAAAATGCCTTGTCTGAGATTAAATTCTGTACCTGCTAAGATGTTTACTTAAATTGCCTACTATTATAGGTTTCGCAGAAACGAATCTACTTCTTCTACCACCCTAAGGTAAAGCTGAAGTCCTTCTCCCTAAATAACTATTTGTTATCCATTTAACAAATAAATTTGATTACTCTACATATGCTTTAATAGCATATATCTTTTTTATTTCTTTACTTGTTTTTAATGCTTTACTTATTGCTGTTCTACTTACATTTAAATAAGTAGCTGCTTTAGTTAAAGTATCAAAAGACAAATTATCATTTGTTTCTGTGTTAATCACATTAATTTTTACGAGCCCGGAGGGCTACTACATGTTTGATAGCCGCATCGGATATCTTTGTACGTGTTTCATCTGAAAGTCTTACACCTTTACGTTTATTCGCTATTTTATCTCTAACATTTTGAGGTAATATTCTACCTGTTGCTGCTATAGATAAATGATTTCTAGCTTCTTCTGTAAGTTTACGTTCTTCTTTAAAGAATACTAAAGTTTCTTCCTTATGTTTAAAACCTAAACTAGATCCTGCTTTAGTTAATATATTATATTCAGGTTTTAATTTATCTATATAATATTGTTCTCTTCTTATTAAATCTTCCTCAATAGAAACATATTCTAATATGGCTAAACTAAAATTAGTATATCCATATTTAAGAAGAGCGTTATGTATAATTGTATTATGTAAAGTTAAATTTTTAACACTATAATATTTATAAAATCTAGTAGTTAAATTTACAGAACTTCCTACATATATCTTATTATTAAGATTATTTATTCATGAATAAATACCTGGTTTATTCTTATTATCCTTTAGGATATTTAATTTATCTAAATCAGAATTTAAATATATTTTTATTGGTTTTAAGTTTCTTATCATAGTTTGATTTATTTATTATTTTAGTTAGTAATACGCAAATTATTTTAATCGTAAGTTAGTAAGTTTAGTAATCAAACTTATTCTGTATCCTTTCGGATAGGGTCTGACTATATCTTAAGCTAAATATTATACCTAATCGGTAAATATAAGCCAACCAACATTTAGTCGATGAACTGCACACCTTTACTGAAAGCAGTCGGTGCTTGGCTGCGGATTACCCATTAAACTTGCGTATATCAATCTAGATATTACCATACCACGAGTCATTACCTGTGCCACAAATATGTTACCATACTTGCTTGGTTTAGATTGCTTTAGGGCTTTCCCGCAATTTGATGGTTTATTGCAGAAAGTTCATTTCTACACACTGGCTATTTAAAGAGTGCTTACCTCTTTTCTTACCAGCTATCCAAGTCAGTGTTGTCTTTCACTACACCTACCACGGTTCTTCGGAGATTTTTGCTACAATCACCCGTTCGGACTTTTATAATCCTGACCATGGTAAAATCACCTGGCTTCGGGTCTAACTTTAGACACTTATTCATTATTTTAACGTTCGGTTTAACTACGCTTACTTTTCAGCTCGCATCTAATGTTAACTTGGTGACCCATTATGCAAAAGGTACGTTCTAGAGCTTGCGCTCACGAACTGCTTATAAAACTACTATTTTTGTTTTTGTTCCCTCATGGTACTTTTCACTATCGCTTATGTATTATATTTAGCCTTTGAGGAAGGTTCCCCAATATTTAAACAGTTTTGATACCGTTCTACTTTTTAGGCTCCTCTACTTTCGCTCACGCTATTCATAGAATCTCTTTTGATTTCTTTTCCTGAAGTTACTAAGATATTTCAATTCACTTCGTTTAGTATTAGATTTCTCTTAGAGTTTATACATTTATAAGAGTTTTTACTTATTTATGTAACTTATTCTCTTTAATACATAGCTTAAATTCCATAATAGTTTCTTTGTATACTTATATTTTTATAATTAATAATTATATATCAGTTTTTCTTTATTTCTAATAGTTCTAATATTCGAATTATTATACAAATAATCGGGTTACTAGGAATCGAACCTAGTTACTCTCCGCCCCAAACGGAGTGCCTAACCATTCCGGCTCTAACCCGTATTATGCTAATACATAATATCTTTATTATAAAGAAAGTAAATAGTTTTACTATGAATAAGGTAAATATCTATTTTTAGTTAACCTGTTAAATGAATTACTAGAAGATGCTTTAGCATAGTCCATATTATAAAGTATCATTAAATAACAAGAAAGTATAAAATCTATAGGACTTAGGTCTTTTTTAGCGATCAGACATTTCTTATTATATTTACTTTTTCTTCTTGAATTTCAGTAAATATACAGTTAAGATCAGATTAATCCCCCCATTTTTTAAAATATATAAGGTATTTTGATTATATTTAGGGTTACTTAACGTCCCTTCTGTGAAATACTTAATACCTATTTTAATATATATTCTTTTTGATGGTTCTTGTACTTCTAAGGTTTCACATTCAAATGTATCATCTAGAACTATACAAGATATATATAATATATCAACGTTCATACGTTGCTGCAGCAATATTAGATAAAGTATTTTCAACTGAATTCTTAATTATTGCCATTTTTATATTTAAGTGAGTTAAATCACTTATTGAGTTATTACTTATAGTTAATAAAAAAATAAAATCTTATTTTTTTTATATTTATACTATAGTTTCCTCGGTGTGTTTAAATAACTTTACATCATTTTTTTTTCTCTGTTCACTCGCTATTTCAGTCCTTAACTTATAGTTTCTATAAAGTTGGTCACGCAGTCCTTTACGTACTTTTTTGTGATAAACCCTATACAAAGCACGAAATATTTACCATGCCTGTTTATGAGAAGCACAACTTGGCGACATTAACCTGAGCCCTCCTCAGTTCACGGAATATTAAACGTGACATACCCCTTCGAGGGCAGTGTAGCTGCTACGCTAGAGCTTCATTTGCTATACTGGAGCCAGCTAAACGGTACTTAAGCTTAACAAACCTACATTACTATTAAGACATTGTCAGTATTTGTACTATGCTACAAGACTACTAATTTAAACAATAAATAGCTAAAATATTTATACAAATACCACCTAAACATATAATAAACAATGTAGAGATATTTCATATTAAATAATATCTTTGAAATTTAATACGTAATTTAAAAAAAGCATTTAAAGAAGGATATTTTTGTTCCAAGTCAAAATATTTTATAATTTCATTACTAAATAACGCTACTAATATGTTAAAAACAGTTAACATAATAACTAAGAATAACAATATATGTAATAAAGAAGCTTCTTCTAAAAGACTCATATTGTTAAGATAGTCATATAAACTATTTAAACTAGGCATAAAATTATTACCTTTACCACTTCCCTTACTATCACTAAAACCATCCAATAACTTCTTAATCTTCTCAGTAACAGAAAGCATATCACTAACCTCTTTATGTAAATTCTCTTTATTACTACTCAAATCAGAATTTGAGTCAAATTTATTTAAAGAATCTAAAACACTCTTACTTTTATATTCAGCAACTTTTAGTTGTTCTTGTAAACTAGATATATTATCATCCGATACTTCAGTATTATTATTAAAAGAATCCTTCTTAGAAATACTACTACAATTATCTTTTAACAATTTAATATTAGTAGCAATTTCATCTAACTTAGCATCTCTTTCAGCTTGAATCTTAGATTCATCTAAATTGTCTTTAAGATCTAACAATTTACTACCATAATGATGTGCTACAATCCCACTAGCAAATAATCCTAAATTTTGCATTTGTTTAAAAATATTTTTCATTCTCATTATTTGTAATTATTAATGCTTTTGTTCACTCGCCACTGTCCACGCAGTCCTTCAGCTTTTTTGCGTTTAAATATCCTTACCTATATAGAATTAGGAACATGTATTCTACATAAGAATAACTTTTACGTTACGTATTTAATAACAGTCATATTTTTAACGTAAAAGGTTACTTTACTAACTCGCAAAACAGTTCCCTATATTTACTTACTCCGACTAAGCTACAATAAGGTTCACCAGCTTTCATCACATCTCTATAAGCACTTATTCTTGTTTATTTATTAAAAGTATGTTTCCTTTATAGTATTTCGTAAAGAAAATACGAGTAGCTAGTGAAGATATAGTTAAACCGTTAGTAATACTAATATCAAAATTAACAAATAACTCGTGATTAAAAGCTTTAATAACTTGATATAAAGCTAGTAAGTCCTTAGTAAGATATTTAATAGATTCTTCTTTAAAATCTCATCTTTCAGAATAAATAGTTTTATATGTATCTATATCAACACCCTTATAATCTTGAATTTTAGTAAATAACCAATATAAAATAAAGTATTTTCATTAGCAAAATCATGAGAGAAATTTCCTTTTAATGTTGAAACATTAAAAGTTTTTGCTAATTTAGCTAAAGAGGAATTTAATATAGTATAACTATCATTAATAGTAATATAAACCTTCTTTTTACCAATCATTTTACTAATTATAATTTTAATAATATTATATTTAAAAGTAGGATAGAAAGTATAAATATTTGGATATTTAATCGAAGTCTTTAATATAGATCAGAATTTGCTAAGTTATGACAATAATAAGTATGTACATCATATTTAAACATAGTGTCTAACATATTACATATCACTAAATCACTATTTTTAGTTTCAGAGTCTATATAAAATATATCCGCAATTTTATGGAGGCTGCGCAAGCTAAAGCTCATGTATAAATACCAGCAAGATAAATAAACTCCGTATTTTTAGAAGAAGTAGGTTTAGCTACTTCTAAATCAATAACACCAATTTAACTGTTTTCTATACCTGTATCATTATTTTTAAAAAAGGTTCTTACTGATATCCTGAACATTTAAATCTCTATTAATAGAAATAATCTGTTTATTATTAGTATTAAACTTAGTAATAGTGTTGTGATCTTATCTAACAATCTCTCCTTTAGATGTTTTGTCTATTACAAAAGAAAGCAGGTTACCTAAAAATTCAAAACATATCTTATGTTGATGAACATAATAATTAACGATGACTAGAATGTAAAGAGGTTTTGTAATATCTCTAACGTAGAACTTATATTCACCTTGGTGAATATTAAAAATCTCTTAGTTCAATGTTAAAAAGCTTATTATTATAATGAAAAGTAACCAAAATAATAAGGTCTTGCTTCGCACAAAATTAAATCTAATATCACTTATCATACTACCAATTAAATTCTAATCTTTAATTTCGAAAGGTGCAATAGCTAAATTCTTTCTAATATCTAGAGCTATATTTTTAATTTAAAAATTATCATCCTGTTTAACATCAGTAAGAATCATTCTATCAAATCTTTTAATAAAGATCTTGCTGGCTGCTTCTTGCTTCTAGCGAAGCATAGAAGCATGCAGCACTAAAAGGTGATTTTGTGGAGGCTGCGCAAGCTAAAGCTCATTATAATTTTCCAATAAAATATCTATTCTACTAATAATAGAGTCGTATAAATGATCTAATATAGCAACATCCTTTTTATTATAACACGATTTGTTTACCAGCCATTTTGTGCGAAGCAAGACACCATTCCCATGATTGACTTAACAAGTCAAAAATGATATTTATCGTGTTCTAAATATTGTTTAATAGTCTCCAATAAATATTGTTTAGTAATAAACTTTTCAGTGGTAAAACGAATAATTAAAGTCTTCCCTTTAATGGTAATCAAACCGTTATGATCCATATATTTAACTTTGGAATCGAAGGAGTGCGAAGCTAGCAAAAGAATGCTTGTTTTGTACTACAGTAGTAGTAGAGAAATATCTAGTGTTTCATAATAATTTTAAAAATGTTATCATAATTTGTTGTTTTTGTAATGTAAGTTTCAACTTAGTCTATAATAGCTCTATTAGAGCGGGTTAAAACTAAAACACTATTAATTAAAAAAGGACTCTGGGGTCTTTCGTAAAACAGTGAGTAGTAGGAGTGTAATCAATAAAGAATACTCTCCTCATATAGTTGTAAAGAAAAGTATAAAAGTTTTCGTGTTCTCTACGCACGACCGACTTTGCCATAATATAAATAAAATTATTAAAACAAGAGTACTTGGACTTGAACCAAGAATTTGAAGGTTGAAGCTTCCTATTTTGCCAATTAAACTACACTCTTTTATAATATAGTTCAGAGAATATCCGATTCGAACGGATGTAGCTATTTCTAACCTAGTAAAACTCAAACTTACCGCCTTAAACCACTCGGCCAATTCTCTTTAATGTGTATACTAATTTAGTATATATATATATTATTTATAATTCCTCAGTGGATCGAACACTGATAATATCCTTATCAAGAATACACTTTACCTGTTAAGTTAAGGAATTTTGAGAAATAAAGGATTTGAACCTTTAACATTTTGTGTGTAAAACAAACGTTCTGCCAATTGAACTAATTTCTCTTTTAAGGTTTAATTATACCTTAAATTTATTATTGTTTAACAGTATCCTGTTTTATTGTTATAACGATAGCTCCTACCATTACTACTAATAAAATTATACTTACAAGGAATAATCACATACTGTAAGATGTATATAAAATATTACCTATTGTTGATATATGGCTTGTTTCTGTAATTGTACCATCTCAACTCTTACTTGTTACAAACATAACATTATGTGTGTTTATGTCTAGATTTTTACTTGTATTCATTATTATATCATTATATTTACTTGTAGGTAGATAATATAATATGTTACTTAATTTACTGTTATAACTATTTAATATAGCTACGTAGTAAGGTAATAATTGGAATAATGCATAGTTAAATAATATTGTTATAAATAAAGCTAAAGGTATACTATTTACATTATTACTTTGTAATTCACTTGTTCTTATGTTTATTAACATTAATATGAACAAGAATAAAATAGATACTGCTCCTATATATACTATTAAGTATGAAAAACCTATAAATGTTAATCCTGATAATATTAAATATACAGATATTGATCCAAATAAACCGATTAAAGATAATAATGAAACTATAGGATTTTTATTTATTATAACTGCTATACTAAATAATAATGCTATTACACTTAATATATCTAGAAATTCCACTGTATATCCACTTGTTAAGATATCCTGAACAGAGAATAATTGATTCATATTTATTTATATTGAGTTACCTAAGATTAGGAAATATATTGGAGCAATTTGCTCTAAAGCTTTTAGATTAATTTATATAGCTGTATACACAGCAAGTTTACGGGTAGTCAGATTTGAACTGACGCACGCTGAGTGGAAATCAGAAAGTCTACCATTAACCTATACCCGTTTAGAGAAGAATTTCTCTATTTTATTTAATATTAAGATCCTCAGTAGTACATTGAAACGTATAAGAATAATCATACAACGTCAACAAAATGTCAGTATAATATACCTCCTTCATAACCTAAGTGGTGGTGATCTGTTAAGTGGTATGCTAATATTCTTCATAATCCTACAGCTAAGAATATTGTTCCTACGATAACGTGGAATCCATGGAACCCTGTACCGAAGAAGAAACATGTACCGAATACACCGTCACTTATTGTGAATGATGATACGTTATATTCTATTCCTTGGAATACTGTGAATATTAATGCTAATAATACTGTAAATAATGTACCGTATATAGCTCCTGATCTTTCTCCTTTAATTAAAGAGTGGTGTGCGTAAGTTATAGTAGCACCACTAGATAATAAGATTACTGTGTTTAATAAAGGTAATTCGAAAGGATTTACAGGTTCTATACCCATAGGTGGTCATTGAGCTCCTAGTTCTACAGTAGGTGTTAATGCACTGTGAAAGAATGCTCAGAATATAGCTACGAAGAAACAAGCTTCAGATACTATAAATAATATAACACCTAGGTTTAATCCTTTTTGTACAGCAAGGGTATGATTCCCTAAGTAAGTCAATTGTAAAAGTAACTTTAAAAAGTCTTTACCTTAAAGATAAAAACCGATAATTAACCTAGAAAGTACAATGCGTACCTTAGTATAATAAAATAATCATAGATAATTAGTGGTTATAAAAATTTTCAAGATGGTCTCAATTAAATTCACTACGTTTGTTATTCATAGAATTTTTTATATTACGTACTTCAAGTATTTCTTCTCTTGTTAATCTTTTACCTAAATAATTTAATACTTTAAAAAAAGATAAATAATTCAAGTGTTTACTAGTCATCAGAGGAAATTTACTTAAATAAGTAGTTATAATAAAGTGCTTTCTATCCGATTGAGCATAAAATACTAACATGTTTGATGGATTTTTAAATAAAGGGCTATTGCTTATTTTTTTATTTAAATTAACTTGGAAAAATTTGGCTAATTCTGTCATAAAAATAACATTAGATTCACCTGTAACTCTGTTAAGTTCGCTTTGATTTATAGAAAATACACATTGTACTCTTCCACGCGCTTCTGACTCATCAGATCCGTATGAACCTGTTAATTTTATAGAGAAATGGCCATCCGCATCAATAAAACCTGCTAATCAGCTATTAGACTCTAAATTACTAGTATCTAATGGTAATTTAGACAAATTAGTATTTCTTCATTTATTTAAATTATCTATAGCTTTATATAATGCTAATATCTTAGGGGTTCTAAATTTACCGTTTATAAGATTGATTATATTAGTTACCGCCTCTCAATTTGTTATACTATATCTACATGCTCCATTTTTTTCTATCTGTATAACTCCAGTATTAAGAATTTTTTTTAATTTTTCGAACATAGGTATTTCATTCTTACCAAAAGTAAAAACTATTTTTGGAGACTCTTTCTCTCTATCCCCTTTTCTAATTATTATTGATCCATCCCCTTCAATTAATCCGGCAAGATAATAAGCCAATTGATTATTTCTATTAGTACTAAAGTGTCTAGTGTTATTAAAAGATGTTTTAGTCTTTAAACTATTTAATTTTAATACACGGAACCCTTTCGTGTAATTACCTAAGTAAGTCAATAATAAAATATATTTCTATATTTGTTGGACTATATCTTAATTAATAGGTTATAATAACGTATTAATTTTTAACGTTTAGTCTCTGAAGGTATTAAAAGATAATTATTAATCTATTAATTCCCTGCTGATCATCCTTAATAAAGGGTTTTCCAGCAATTGGTTAAATTTAAAGAAGGCACTTACATCATTATAATTTATTTATTAAAGCTCTAATTCTTAATCTACCTTCTTCAGATAGATGTTCTTTAGATATTATCATATTATAAACGATTTTTCATTTATTATAGTCATTAAGTTTATTTCCTATTAAAGGATATTTATCAAAATAGTTAATAATGATTTTAATATTATCAATAGAAGAAACATATAAAGATAAAACTTTACCTGTTTTATTTTCATAAGTAGTTAAGTTACAATTTAAAAAAGAAGCTAACTCTACCATAAAGGGTTTCATATCAGACGATGTAGATTTATCATATGAACGTTGGTCTAATCTAAATTTAAGTGAAATACTTTCGCTTACAGATCTTTTACTTGTTTCTGATTTATCTTTCTTTTCTATATATTTAATCCCAAAATGCCCATCAGCTTCTGTAAAACCTGCAAATCAACTATTATCTTTATAATTTCCATTATAATTACTTTCAGGTATATTTAAATCGTATTTAGCATTAATGAATTGAATTAAATCATTAAATCTTTTATTTTTAGGTGTTCTTAACTTACCATGTATTAAATTAATAATATAAATTAGACTTTTTATATCTCCTATAATATAACGTATTACATTATTACCTGAAGATTGAAAACGTCCTATATTACCTAATTCGGATTGAAGAAAAGTATACATACCTAAATTATCCTTATGAGAAGTGAATACGATTCTAGGATTAAGGACTCTATTTAAGGTAGTATTACCTAAAGAAGGTAAAGAAATATGTCCGTCACCTTCTAAAAGACCGGCTAAGTAATGACCTAAATTATTATCTTTATTAAAAACTGTAATATTGTTATTACTTTTATAATCAATTAATGTTTTGTTAATATCATCAGATGATATGGCCCTAGTTATACTTAAATTATAATGAGAAACGACTGGTTTACCTTCTGAGATTATATCTCTAAATCACATAGTCATAGATGCAACTAATGTACCTAATGCTAAGTATAGGAAGATATAACTATTATTAAATAAGTGCATTGATAATGCAGCGTTTACTGTTAAAGTAAATAATGAGATACTTGTGTATAAAGGTCACGGTGAAGGTGACACTAAATGGAAAGGATGGTCTTGAAAATTACTTCTTATTGTGTTTGTCATTTATATAAATAATTAGAATTAAATTAGTTTCGAACATTGATTTAAAAGCCCCTAAGACGAATCGAACGTCTTATAGAATATTTCCCCCTAAGGGTTTGTAAAAAAAAAATAAACAATTATTATTTCTTTTACTGCTGCATGCTTCGCTAGAAGCCAGCTAGCAAGATTTTTCTTTTATTTTTTAAGATGTAGATCTATAAATTTGTCTAAATTATCATACAACTGAGTTATGAAATAACATTCGAAAGATAAGGATATAAATAATACAATGAATATTATAAATATATATACATTACTAGTTTTCTTATTTAAATTCACTAGATAAATTAAATAGCTATTTAATTTGTTCCCTATTAATTTATTTAATTTAATGTTATTTTCATAGCTTGCACCACACAAATAATATTTAAACAAAAACATAATAAATAATATAAGAAGTAAAAATAAGCATGTACTTGCCAAAGTATTCATAGATAACAATAAAATCTTTAACTCACTAAGATTATTGAATCCATCATTTAATAATTTATTTCCTCCTTCAATATTAATATTACTTGTATTAGGTAAATCTGTATTTTTATTATTAGAACCACTATTAATAACTTTATTAATAATCGTAGTTCCTACATGAATAGCTCCTGCAGCTCCTGCGGAACCTATAATTATACCTGCTTTTTGTAAAGGAGTGCTTCGCACACCTGATTTACCTATAGCTTTTGCTACTGCTCCTGAAACACCTGCTATAGTACCTGCAACACCTATGTTACGTACTAATACTTCAGCAGCATCTTTATTAACTTCTATACTACCTCCTATACTAACATTATTAGAGATATCTCTTTTATTACCATCTATATGTAAAACTACATAATCATCAAGAATTATTATATTAAAATAGATTAATATAACAGTAAATAGTATTAATCATAAAGGAGTTAATACTTGTAAAAATTTAATATACTTATTTTTTGACAGTGAGAAATCGTCTAAATATCACAAAGTAATATTAAGAAATAAAATAAAAGTTAATAAACTCAAAATAAAAGAATTTAAGTTAAAATTATTTATATAAAACATAGATAAAAAAAAAAATTAAATTAGTTTCGAACATTGATTTAAAAGCCCCTAAGACGAATCGAACGTCTATCATGATATTAACAGTATCATGCTCTACCGTTGAGCTATAGAGGCTAAACAGTAAGAATTGAATTAAATATTTTAGTATATAAGACATTAATTTACTGAGACGGTAACTATGTAACTTAATACTAAGTTATATTATTAAGAGCGGAGCATCTATAAATTAAAGTTCAATTATAATATCTACATATAAGTGTAAAAGAATATGCTTTATTATTGTAGCTCCCACACGTATAAAAAAGTTTTATAGTATTTTTACGTGTAGTTAGAGATAAAGTTTTATTTATTATATCTTTACTAAATTTTACTTCTATAGAACGAACAAATTTTTTGTTTTGTACAGAAAGTAATAAATATTTATTTAGATTTATAGAAAGAATTATTCTTTCTTGATTTGATGTATTAAATTTATTCATGATTTATTAATATTATTAATAAAAAGAAGCAAAATCTTCTAACGGAAAAGAGGTGAATTGAACACCTAAGTGTATAAAACACGACACGTAGCAAGTGCCTTACCCTACCAATGGAAGACTTTCCCATAGCTTTATATAAAGCAGCCAGCGTTTTACTTAGGTAAACAAATACCAAGGTATATAACGAATTAGATCAGACTCGAACCGACATCTATTTCCGTGACAGGGAAATCCTTTACCTAATTAAGTTACTAATTCTAGGAGACGAGAGATTCGAACTCTCAAAACATATTATGTACTAAATTTACAGTTTAGCCCTTCTTGCCAATAAAGGAACCCTCCTTTATATAATATATTTTATTATATTATATATATAATTATGGTTAAAATTAATTAATCCCGTGCAACTTCCACTACACGAACCGTATTTCGACTTAACACTAATTAGAGTCACGCATACGAAGATTTCCAATAATAGAATATAAAACCTGCTTGTTATTTTTACTAATCATTGAAAAAGCAAACTTATTGCGCATACTCTTTTCAGCATGTGACGAGTGGTTAGTACCAATCCAAGGTTAATTCACCGTGACATGGTGATTCACGATTACTAGTAATTACTTATTCATGTAGTCGAGTTTCAGACTACAATCCTTAAAATTTATATCCTATTTTTAGAGATTAGCTTAAATTCACATTTTTGCATCTCTTTGTGTAGGAATATGTGGCACGTCTATAGCCCACAATATCACACAGCGATCAAATTTATCATACAAATAAATCAAATAAATTTATTGATTCATACTAGATTTAATAGTTAATATTTGATCTAACCCTTCTTGAGTTAGATGTTGCTTATTGTTCACCATTGTCACAACTTTATCAAATTCTATAAAATCTAAACTTTTCTTACCTTTAATAGGGTACTTTTTAAAGAAAGGTATAATTACATTACTAATATCTTTTAAATTAGTTATTTGTAAACTAACAGAGTTACTTTTTAAATAAACATACTTATCTTCAGTTAAATTAAAGAATTTAACACAAAAATTAATTAACTCTTTTTCTCTTATGTGTAAATCTATAGAAAATCTTAATTGAACTCTTGTGCTTAACTTACTAGTTAAAGATTTACTTATTTTAATATTAAAACTACTATCTCCACTAGAAAATCCGGCCATTCATTGAGGATTCGGTATATCTTTAAATATATACTCAGGTTTATTTGCCTCAATGTCTTTTCAAGTAGGGAACTCTTGTTTAAGTTTAGTAGTTAAACCTAAATTAAGAATTGATTTTAAACCTACTACTTTAAGAAGACCTGGATCTTTAAGATGTTTTCTTTCCTTTATAAGAATAAAAGCTTGTTTAAATATATCATAATCAACTCTTTTACATGTTACAAGCGGATATCTATCAAAATGATCTATAATTACTTGTAAGTCTTTGATAGATTCAACTCTATACTGTAAAGAATGTTTACCATGTTTATGTATATTACCTACTTTTCAAAAATATTTTATATTTTCTAAAATATCTAGATCTTTAGAATGTAATCCTATAGCAAATACGGGCTTAACTCTTCAATTTGTGTCATAATTTTCATTATGTTGAATTGATATAGAGAAAGTTCCTTCTGCATCGGTAAAACCTGTCATGAACCAAGGATTAATTAAACCCATAACATCTTTTTTCTGGGAAATGTTATTGGCTGAATACGTCCTTATTTGATTTATTTGGTTAGAAAGGATTTTGACTTGATAATTTCTTTCGAAACCCGTTAGAGTATACCTTAATGTCAATTTCTTAACATAACTACCGTCTACTCGTTGCTCTTTTACAAATAAAGTATTACCTTTATTTGACTTAGATCCGCGATAACCCATTTCTTTTTCAATCATTTTCTGGCTTGTTACTGTACCTGAGTAATTACTTCAGCCACTAGTATATTTTCATATATAGCTTAGTACCAGAAACTTTAGGGTGTCCCCGGAGTTTGATAGTTTATCCCACGATCATGATTTCCTAGATCATTCAGCAGGCCATGATGACTTGTCTTTGTCCCCTTTTTCTTTCCAAATCCTGGATCAAATGCTTTATCGTAGAGCTTACGCTTTAAAAAAATAAAGCCAGGGATTGCGTTAATTTCATGGAAACCACAGTTTCACAACATTAACTGAAAACAGCCGTGCAACTCCTGTAAAATATTCAAATTGTGGTAAGGTTTTTCGTGGATCATCGAATTAAACAACATACTTCACTACTGGTGTCAGAAACGGTCTAGTGATTTCAGTTCCTGCGTTGCCACATTACTCTTGAGGTGGAATGCTTACACTTTCATTTATAGACTAAATATTGTTTAATAGTTAGTTTACTACTGATAAACTAATTTATTAAAGCTCAATCTAACCTATGGCATTCATCATTTACTGCAAAGACTACTTGGGTATCTAATCCTGTTTGTTCTCTGTGCCTTCGTCCTTCAACGTCAGTTTTTACATAGAGGGCTGCCTTCGCCTTTACCGAGTCCCTTTGGTATAATAGAATTTCATCTCTCCTCCTCAAGTACTGCCCTCTTATATCAAACTCTAGTCAAGTACTAACATTATAGAAGCTATATTGACCGTCTAGGTACCCTTTAAACCTAATTAAGATGAATAACACTAGTCTCTTACGTATTACCGCGACTGCTGGCACGTAATTAGTCAAGACACGATATATATACTGTCATTATCAATATATAAACAAAGCTTTATTCAATTTTAATACAATCTTATAGATTATATATAGTAATATAATCAAAGTAAGACTTGCCACTTCTCCAAGTTGCCAGTTCAGCCGTTAGGCCATTGACCAAGATTCCTCACTGCTGTACTAACTTGCATTGGGGTTTTTTCAGACCCAATGTGGTCGATCAACCTTTCAGCTTCGACTACGAGAGTTTTAGGCTAGTTAAGCCATCACCTTAACTACTACCTATCCCGAAGATATTTATTGTCCTCTTAAAGCAGGATTACATATCCCTTTATGTATTATGAAGGATTTACCTTCACTTTAAGGTCGGCTAAGAATATCATTATACTCACCTGTACACCACTTTTTAATTTATGCGATATCAATTAAAACGTACGATTAGCATGTGTCAAGCACTTGGACAGCATTCAATCAGAGCCATCACCAAACTCATCTATTTTTATGATATAAATTTCTTTACATCACTATAAGTTCTAACTTATTTTGTTATAAGGAGAATAATAAACTATATAATGTTTTTTTTATAACCTTAGTTATAAGATTACTAGTCTAATTTAAAATTTATATTGGTTCGCTTAGTAAATAGCTAGCCAGCTTAGTTGGCTATATATGAATAAACAACTATTCATTACTTACTATTAGTTTCTATTATTATAATTTATAATTTTCATTATTCTTTAAGTTATAGATAAATTATTATTGTATATATAATTTTCCTAAATAACTATTTATTCTCACTTATTATTTGGATTTTTATTTAAGCATATTTGGTTTTATGCTGTTAACACGTATATTAGTGTAAATCTAATCCATCTTTAATATATGAAGAAGTTAATACTACGAATACTTGTGCTTTATATTTTTTTATTGTTTATTATGTCAGCTAAAATCTCAATATTATTTGATAGATAACTAGATACGTATAAAGTAACAAAACTAGCTATTAATAATAATAATCAAGCTATTCCTATCCATATTTTGTTGTATCTTGATGTAAATGTAAATCATTTTATAATTAAATTATAAGTTGTCACACCAAATATACGTTTAATAAATAGTAAATTTCATTTTTTACTTGTAATATTATCAGCTATGTATAAAATTAACAGAATTATTATTAAATAAGTGATACATATATGTAACACATTATTAGCATTTAATAAACTTAATATTGTATCTAGATCTGCTCCAGGTTCTATAGAGAAGGCTGAAGAAGTAGGACTATTATTTGGGAAGGTATATTAGATGATGATTTAGTTGCTTCTGAAGTAGTTACTTTGCTACTGTCAAGACTATTAATAGTATTAACCACTGTAACTGTACTACCAGCTATAACAGCTACTGCTGTCATTAAACCTAATTTAGCTGTAGTATAAAGTCCGCTGGTTTTAGCTAGACTAGCTCCTGCTTTTATTCCTGCTACCGCTGCTGCTGCTGCAGCTGCAGCAGCACCTGTACCTAAATTTGTTAATCCTTTAGTTACACTAGCAGGTATATTAATACTAGTATTGTTAAGATTTATAGTATTTTGATTATCACCCACTTTTACTGTGATAGGTTCTTTTATACCTTCAGGGGCCATAGCATAGACTGTGTCCATCATAAAGTATAATGTAATACTAATTAATACCATAACTAAAAGGTATTTAGGTTTTATATGACCTTCAAACATAAAATAGGGCTGATAAGATTATAATTACAAAATCCATTAATTAAGTATCTACTTTGGGTACATATATATCTTTAAATAACTAATTATTTATAACTTTAAGTTATAATACAAATACTATTTATTGTATCTGTTTTTATTCATATGATCTATTAAATAATTAAGTTTAGCTGTATCATCTGCAGATAAGTTTTTAATACCTTTACCTAAATTATTGTATAGTAACTCAACACCTAAACAAAAATTGTGAAAATCTTTATTCTTTTCACCTTCTAAATTATACTTAACAAATAAAGGCAGTATTTTATTATGAAAATATTTTTTATTTCTAACGGCTAAATAAACCATGTTTACACTTCCTTTTTTTTAAGTACACAATTAAGAGTAAAATTAATTCTGTTTGTTTAAGAAGTTTATATCTCTATTGTGCTGAGCTATAGAAAACGTAGCTTATTAATCAGGTCATTTACTTAAGGAGGAAGGTTTAGATATAAAAAACGAACCATATACAAAACCTGTTATATAGTAAGGATCTAATAGTGAATTAGTATTATTAGTAATAATACTTGATACATCAAAAGGTATAATATTTTTAAATATAGAAGCATTCAATCTTTTTTTTTTACTAGCTTTATAGGCTAATATTTTATTATATACCCCTAATGTTAGATGATCACGGTTATTCATTAAAAAAAGCTACTTTTTTAAACAAATAGTATGAAATCAACTTAGTATATTGTAAAGGATAATTAGTGAAATGAGGAATTACTACTTTTAATATATCTGACAATCTGGTTATTCTATAAGAAACATAATCTTTATTAATCTCCTACGTTGTAAAAATATGTTTTTAATTTATATAGCATATCTATATCATAAGGATGAACTGTAATTTGATATATTAATCTAACAGTATATCCTATTTTTGTTGTACTAGCTGATACAGTTTTAATAGTAAAATTACCTTCACCATCAGTATAACCTGTTATACATCAAGGATTAAGTTGTATATTTTTTTAATCTTTTTTCATGCGTGCATGCACGCATGCACATATTCTTTTATATATTAATGTAGGTCTAATCCATCTTTAATGTAAGAAGAAGTTAAGACTACAAACACCTGCGCCTGGATAAAGGCTATAGCTAATTCTAATCCTGATAATGCTATTATAAATGCTAATGGGATTAATCCTAAGATAAAGAATATTATTCCTGAATTCATTATGTTATAAACAAATCCACTTAATATTGCTAATAACATGTGACCAGCTGTTCGCTACACAAATTTATCCTTTAATTTTCTGTCATTAGTATTCTTATGCTAATTTAAATAAATATAAACCTTTAAAAGGTTTAGTTCTATTTTCTTTTAAGTATAAAGATATACTAGGTTGACGATAACCTAATGCTCTTGCAGCTGCACCTATAGAAGGATATAATGTAACCTCTTTGGTTTCTACATTAGTTACTTCTATCTTTTTACTTGTTTTTAGGTGTTTAATTGAAGAGTTAGGCACAAAAGAATCAACATTATCATTATCACAATTAATTAATTTAAAAGTATATTGATCTAAAACAGGTTTATCTTGATTTAAAAAAATATAATTTTCAATATATCTTTTATCTATAGATAAAGCACGAGCAGCAGCTCTAATAGCATGATATGTAGTTGAAATCTGAGTTTCTACATTAGTTACCTCAACTTTCACTCCACTAGTTTGTTCAAGTGACATTTTATCTAAAAATTCTGGAGATTCCCCTCTTTTAATCGCAGCTATACGTATTTTCTCTACTGTAGCTTCTGAATGTGTTCATCCTTTTCCTCTATTAGGACTACCTGGGGTTTTTAGTATATTATATTCTGGAGAATATACGTCAAAATAGTGTTTCTCTCTAGATATAAGACTATCTATGTCACAAAATTCTAATATAGTAAGACTAAAGTTTAAATAACCATGTTTCAATAATGCTTGGTAAATTGGCATACTTTTTTCATTTAGTATTCTATTAACATTATAATACTCCAATAATCTACGTCTTAAGTCCACGGAGCTACCTACATATTTTTTACCATTTAAGTTGTTTACTCATGAATATATACCTGCTTTACCTTTAACATAATTAAGTATATCTAATTTATCTGTATCTGCATTCAAAAATACTTTAAATTCTGAAGAATTTTTAGTGTTTATCACTTGTACAGAAAATGATCTAATTGTTCTTATATTGTTGCCTAAAGCACTCATTGGTAATGTATTTTTATAATTAGATGACAAAAAACATAAGCTATGCGATCTTAGGTTGTTTGAGTTAAATCTATGAGAACTTACAGATTTACCTTTCGGTTTTTCAACAATAAACCGTTCACAACTTTTTCCTTCCTTTAAAGGTGTAGATAAAATAGATATTTACCCTTTCTTTAAAGAAGACGCACCTTTTTAAAAATAAATTTAATTAATAAACTAAAATTAATATTATAGCTACTTTTTTGAATTTCCTTTTATAAAATATTATAAGGATAGGCTATTGTGTTATCTTTAATCTCGATTTACTTAGTTTCTTCCGAGAACCGGATTTCCCGGCGACTAGAGTACACCTTACAGTACAATAAATACTGAAGAACCGTCTACTCGTTGCTCTTTTACAATAATATACATAGCAAATCCACTCTTTATATTATTGATTTAGATCCGCGATCACCCATTCCTATTACTAGAATCTTTAATGATATTACTATACCCTCAGTAATTAGCTGGGCCGGATAAAAAGTTTCCCTCTTATCTTTAGTTATTAAAGCTTTAGGGCTTCCCCGGAGTTTGATTCTTTTACACATTAAGTGAAAAACCTACTTTCACTTTTCTATGTTAGCTGCTAATCTTAATCCTAATGAAACATTTCTAGCTAAGTATGAAATGAATTCTATTATTACTAATAATGGTAATAATCCTAAAGGACATCCAGCAGGTACTAATAATGAGAAGAATTTTAAACCGTGTTTAGAGAATCCTAATATTGTAGCTCCTAATACTATTGTGAAACTTAATGCAAATGTTAATGCAAAGTGTCCTGTAGATGCGAAACTATAAGGTACCATACCGATTAAATTATTTATTAATATAAATACAAATAATGTGTAAATAAATGGGAAATATATTTGTCCTCCTTTAGCATTTATTTGTCCTGTAACTATATTGTGTATTGTTACGTATAAAGATTCTTGAGCTATAGATCAGTTGTTACTTACTAATTTGTTTTGGTTAGTTGCAACTAAGCTTAATATTAATGTTAATAATGCTCCTAATGTTAAGTAGAATCCTATGTTTGTTATTGATAAGTGTAAGTTACCACCTAAAACTTCTAAGTTTAATATGTCTCTTATTTCGAATTGATCTAAAGGACTTCTTATTTCTGTAAATAAATTTTGTGTGTTAGAAAACATTAGTAGTATAATCACTACTATAAGATATATATCTTTAAATAACTAATTATTTATAACTAGTCGCTTTAGTTACCTAGCAAGCTAAGCAGCACACTAATTATAATATTTTTATAATATATAAATTTATATTATATTTTATTTATGAACATACGTGATAAGAATAAACGAACTATTCTTGGTAATATGTATTTAGATAATACGTATAATACTAATACTATGATAGTAAAAGAAAATACTACTTCATTCATGTAATAAAAAGGTGTTAATTGAGGCATATTTTGTTTTCTTTTTATGAATTTTAGCTTATACAGCTTTAATACGTAAATTATTTTAATCGTAAGTTAAATAAGAGTTTAATAATTGTTTTTAAATTATTATACGCTATATATTAAACTATTCATTGAGTAGTCTAATACGTTTAATATTAATGAAGGGTAAATTCCTAAGAATACAGTAAATACTACTAATATAAATAGCATTGTGAATTCTCTTTTATTTACATCATATACACTTTCTTCTAAGAATCTTGTGAATGATCCACCGAAGGCTGTTCTATTGAACAAGTATATTGTATATGCAGCAGAGAATATTATAGATGAACAAGCAAATACTCCTAATATTGGTAATTTTTCTAAGATTCCATATAATGACATGAATTCTCCTACGAAATTTATTGTTAATGGAGCTCCACAGTTACCTAATGCTAATATGAAGAATAATATTGAGAAGATAGGCATTAATTGAGTAGCACCTCTATAGAAGAATATACTTCTAGTTCCAGTTCTATCATATAATATACCACCTGCACATATGAATAAACCACTAGATACGAATCCGTGAGCCAATCCTAATACTATACTTCCTTCTATACCTTGTATTGTATTACTAAATGCACCTATTAAATATACAGCTGCGTGACAAACAGAACTGTAAGCTATTAATTCTTTAACATCTGTTGTTCTTATTGTACTAAAACTAGCGTAAATTATAGTAATTACAGCTATTGTGTAAATTACAAATGTATAATCTAATGCTGCTTTTGGTAATATAGGTAATATCATTCTAAATATACCGTATAAACTTAATTTTAATACAATAGCGGCTAATACTATACTACCACCTAATGGTGATTCAACGTGAGCTTTTAATAATCAATTATTCAAGAATATAGTAGGTGTTTTTACAGCAAATGCTATAAATATACCTATAAATAAGAATATTTGTGTTTTATATTCAAAATTTAATTTGAATAATGTATCGAAATCTGTACTACCCATTATTGAAGATATACTTAATATTGATAATAATAAGAATAAAGATCCTCATAATGTATATAAGAATAAATAATAACTAGCACTAACTTTGTTATCTGACCCAAATATACCTACTAATATAAATAGAGGTGGTAAGATACTTTCGAAGAAAATATAGAAAGACATTATATCTAATACCATAAATACGGCTAGTAATAATGTTTCTAATAATAACATTATAATTATGTAGGCTCTTACATTTTCTTTTATAGAGTCTCAATTAGATAATATTGCTATAGGCATTATTATTGTAGTTAATAATATAAAGTATACAGATATACCGTCTACTCCTAAGTAAATATCAAATAATTGTACGTTATAATGTTCTTGTACAAATTGGAATTGATTTGTACTACTGTTAAATAATATAAACATAACTAATGATATAATTAAATTTATAACACTAGCTATTAATGCTATTATTTTAGTATAGACTGCTGAAGTTTTTTTATATGAGTCTACACTAGATACTATTATTGTACCTATTAATGGTACGGCTAATAAAGAGGATAATCACATCTTATAAAAGAGGTTATCTTCGAACTTTAGATTGTATATTTATACCTATGGACATGCATTTCATGGTTGTACTTTTAAGAATAGCCAGCAATGCTGGCTAGAGCTGGTAAATAGTATATTAGAATAAACTAATATTTATAAGATATATTCCAAATATGTGTAATAGACATGGAACTAATACTATAAATGCGAATAGTATAGGTAATAATACAGTTCAACAGAATGACATTAATTGATCAAAACGTATTCTAGGAATGATGCTCTTACTCATTGATTAATCATGAAGTTAGAATGTACTTGTCTCTAAATACTTTACCTGAATCCTTGTATTTTACTATAGTTTTAGATGAAACATTTAAATCTTGTATTATATCCTTGTGCTTATCATATTTATTAATTAATTTTAAGGTATTAGCATCATATAAATAAACACTTTTACTAAACATCTTAGATATTAGTTTTTTATTTTCTTCCGTAACTGGCTTACCGAACATATGATTATTTGAACCCGAAAATCTTAACTTCATATTCTCAATAGTTTCAGGACTATGGGTTTTATTAAGAAAATTAGGGTTTAATTGTCTCATTTTACTAAATAGTTCTTTAGTAGCTTCAGTATGTTTAGCTCTAATTCTTGATCTTCCTGCCTTAGGGTTTATATTGTATTTGTTCTCAAACATATCTAAATACTTTTGTTCCATTAATATTAGTTCTACGTTTAACTCCATATTTGTTAGATTATTATCTGAAGGAGTTAAAAACTCTAAAATATATATGGTAAAATTATCTAATTTATATTTATTTATGGCGTTTTGTAAGTATATGTTAGATTGTGTGTTTTTAATGTGTTGTAATACCCTTTTAGCTAAATTCATAGAACTACCAATATATACTTTATTGTCATGGTTGTTTACAATACAATATATCCCTATTTGGCCTGTTAAATTCTCTTTTATTAAAGAGATAGTTGAGGTGTCATGTATATTAGTATAAATATTGCCTTTAGACATACTTTTAAGTATATTCATCTTATACTTTTAATTTTTCTTTAGATTGTAAGGTAATATCAGTGGACATGCGTTTCACGACTATAGGGTGAGCTTGTTATACACTAGGTAAGCTCTAAAACAAACTTATGTTTATAAAGTATACTCCAAATATATGTAATAAGCATGGAACTAGTATTATAAACGCAAATAATATTGGAAGTAAAACGGTTCAACAAAAGGACATTAATTGGTCAAATCTAATTCTAGGAAAAGACGCCCTTGTCCATATAAAGATAAACACCATCATTGAACTTTTTACACCTAAAGCTAAACTATATAATAACCCATCTACTGCAGAACTAGTTAATAATTCTCTTAGTTTGAAATATTCGTTAGATGTTATTCATTCTACGTTAAATAAATAAGCATAGATGTAATTTATAGAATCGAAGAAGTAAACATGATCGAAACCTAATAAGTAACCTCCTAAGAATAATATACTAGTTAAGATACACATAACTACTATACTTGCATACTCGGCTAAGAAGAAGAAAACGAATATAACAGCAGCGTGTTCTGTCATGAATCCACTAACTAATTCAGATTCCAACTATTAATCGAAATTTTTATTTTCTATAGGTTTAAATATATAAATATTATTATAAATTAAATTGTTATTCATATATTTACCTACCGTCACTTTAGATATCTTTAAGTATTTAGCTAATTCTACATTATTGTCAAATTTCTTAATTAAATTATTATTTAAATCGAATATACCTACACCTTTTAAGTACTTATTTCTTTTTTTAGTCATAATACTTCTAGTTTCATCACTATGAGTCTTACCGTACATAGGATTTAATCCACTAGGTTTGCTAATTAAAGATAAAGCTTCTTTAGTATGATTTTTACCATACATAGGATGGCTATTCTTATCTTTATAATATTCTTTCATTTTTTCTATTGCTTCTACAGTATGTTTATATCCTGACATACTAGTAGCGTTTAGTTTAAAATTATAAAGAGTTGTAGGGTTAAAAGATTTTATATAATTTGTTTCTAATGTAGTTAAATCTTCGTTACTGATTATTTTACTTATATAACTAAAATATTCGAGCTTTAGCTTTAGCTTGCTATTATTTTTTTATAAAGGCAGCCTCAACTCAATTAAATTTATCTAATCCATATTTACTGATTGCTCTTTGTAAATTAATATTCGATTTTTTATTATTTAAATGTTCATTTAATCTCAAATATAGATCTTTGGCACTACCTATATATTGTTTATTATTAATTGTATTTACTGCGCGAGCTAGGAATAAATACCACCTTTACCTTTTAGTACTTTTCTGAATGAATCTATATAATTTTTATCGTTTAACTCTTTTAAAGTTAAAATAGGTATAGGGTTTCTATCCTGATTTTTGTCTGTAGGTTAGATGAATAGAATCTTTTAGACTCTATAGGATTATAGTTTAATTTATTTTTATTAGTATTTAGCTTATATATACTTAATTTCGATTAAATATTAATCTTATATTCTCATATAAGTTTGGACTATATCTTATTTAATATTTTTAATATTAAATGATCACATTTAGTCTCTGAAGAGTTAATTCAAAATATATCAAATTATTTCCCTGCTGATTGTCTTATACGAGATATTCCAGCAATTTGTGATCTTTAATGAGGCCAAATCTACTTAGCCTCAGCTAAATCAAATGGAGCTCTATTAGTTTCAGCTACAGCACCTATAAAGAATATGATTAATATAACAAATAAAGGTATACCTAATCATATAATTTTTTGGAATTGTACATTAATATTTAAGTTTAAACTATTAGTTATCATAATAATAATTAATAATACTGAACTTAATACTAATTCGTAACTAATTAATTGAGCTGTACTTCTTAATGACCCTAAGAAAGCATATTTACTATTAGCACTTCATCCTGCTAAGAATATACCATATGTAGCTAATGATGATACGGCTAACATAAATAGTATACCTAACTCCATATCACCTAGAGATAATCCAGGTCCATATGGTATAACAGCATAACCTAATAAAGCAAATATTAATGTTACTATAGGCCCTAAGAAGAATAATATTAAATTAGCTTGTGTAGGAGCTACATATTCTTTTAATATTAATTTTAAGGCATCAGCAAAAGCTTGTAATAAACCATAGTAACCTACAGCATTTGGTCCTAATCTTCTTTGCATACTAGCCATAGTTTTTCTTTCAGCTACAGTTACGTATGCAACTACTAATAATGCAGGTAACATTAATAATAAATTTTCAATTATTGAAATAACAGTTGTTGGTAAATTCATTTTTTTTGTGCGTAAGCTATAAAATGCTAGTTAATATTCCTTTTATATTATAAAAAATTAATAATATAGAATAAATTCTATATTAAACTTTAGATAACCTAGAAGCAAAAATAATCAGTAATTAAAATATAAGTTCTAATTAATAAATTATTTATTATTAAGGAAATATACCTCATCTCAGAGTCGAACTAAGGTCCTGATATTAGAAGTATCATGCTCTTCCATTGAGCTAATGAGGCTTGAAGTATAACTAATCTATTAGTCATACTCCAAATGTAAGATTACTTAAAGAGAATTTTACATCGAACAATCTATTAAATTTAAATAATAAAATATTTACTTATTTTTAGAATTAACATATATATAGCAAATATCCTCAAAATTAAAAATGAATCAATTTAAATAATAAATAAAAAAAATCATACTTATTACTAAAACTATTCAATTAAAAAAAAAGAAAAGAATACTATTCTTTCCTCAAAAAATAAATAATTTTTCTAGAAATTTATATATACTATTATTGTTAAGTAAAGATTTTATTCAACTTATACTTTCTTTGTTCTCTGATACTTTAACACCTATAAAGAATATAATTAGTGTAAAAAGTAAATATAAAAATATATTATGCACTAACAAATAAGTATCTAAAAAATCTAATGTATCTTGAGCTGTAAATAAGTTATTATCTCCGTTTTCAATCATAGATTTTGCAGGATAATCAATATCTTTAGGTAAATTATCTTTATTATTTGTATCTGAATTACTAGGTATATGTTTGTTAGTAGTTGTATTTAATGCATACAAACCTGTCGCTAAAGTACTTGTTCCTATAGCAAACCCGGCTTTAACTAAAGGAGAACCACTTTTTGCCACTAGGCTTGCACCTACACTTAATCCTCCAACAATTGTAGTTGAAAGTCCTCCATAATAACCTACATTATTTAGTATGCCTGAAGGAATGTTAACATCTACTTTTCCTGCTTCAAGACTAACTTTAGTACCTGAAATACTCGGATTTAAATTAGTTTCTTTTGCGATTGTTGCAGTTTCTCCCAATTTTTTTAAAGCTTCTTCATCTAAACAATAAGCAGTATTTATGGAATTATCTAACAACATTAATATAAATGTTAAATTTAATATACTAAATATAAAAATATAAATAAATTTATTATAAGTAAAAATATTTAGAAATTTATTTTTTAACTCCCAGCCCAAAATACCTGATTTAAAGATTTCTCCTCCTATCAACCCTATTAACAAGCAACCTAAAAATAATATTATACTATTATTAGATTGTAAAGGTAAACTTACAAATGCGTGAGGTTTAGGTGGGCTTGATAATCCTCATTCTAAACTACTGTAACTTCTGTTTAAGTTAGCTTGTAAGATATCAGTATAGAATCCAGGTGTTAATCATGGATTTCTACTTGCTACTTTACCTTCTACTAGTTGGTTGTAAACTAAGTATAAGAATAATCATGCAGCAACTACACTTACAATTGATCCTATACTACTAATTAAGTTTCATCCGGCGAATGCATCAGGATAGTCTCCTATTCTTCTAGGCATTCCTTGTAAACCTAAGAAGTGTTGTGGGAAGAATGTTAAATTACATGTTTGGACTATATCTTAATTATTTAATAAACATATTAAATAATTTCCTTCGTGTAGTCTCTGAGGATCCTACTCATAACATGACTTGCTATTTTGGTTTCCTGCTGATAATCTAGATACACTTAAGATTTTTACTGTTATTATAGTACTTAAGCTTTATGAGAGTTTCCAGCATATAGAAGGATTGGAAGGGGCTAATTTTACTCTTTTTGAGTAGGTATAGATTGTAATATTCATTTTTCATCATTAATAATTACTCATTCATTTGTATCAATATTTTTTTTTATTAAAGTTCATCTAACTTTAAAATGGTTTTTAGTAGCATTGATAGAAGGGAAAATTAATTCTTTACCTGTTTCATTATAACAAAAGACGAATTTACCTCCAATACCATATTGTGGCGATAATTTACCTTTTAATCCTTTACTAGGATGACTATTGTTTGAGTAAAATATTTTTATACTTTCACTAATAGCTTCTCTTGTTTCAACAGATGTAGTACTACCGAATTTAGGGTGATTTTCTTTCTTAAACATTTCTTTTAATTTATTAATGGTTTCAATATTATGTTTATAACCTGAAGAATTACCTGCAATAGTTAAAACATTATATTTTGGTTTGTAATAATCTATCCATTTTTGTTCTAAATCTAGACATATTTTAGGGTTATTATCACAAAATTCTTTAATACCTAAGGAAAAATTATCTAACCCATATTTTCTCATTGCTCTAGTGATAACTAATTTAGATGGTTTATCCGAATTATAATAATAATAATAACTTACCATTCTTTTAGTTAAATTAATACTGCTACCAACATATAATTGATTAGTTTTATTATTGATAAAAACATATATACCTGCTTTTTTTCTTAACGTTTTGTATATATCTTTTTTATTTTTTTTTACGTTTTGAAAAAAATGAATAAACTCTTCAGGATTTAAAGGTGTGCTGCGAAGCAGCACCCCTGTAGAGCTATACAATCTTTTTACCTTTTCAATAAGTCTTCCCGTTTGTCTAACCCCTATAAATAATAATCAGAATTGTATTTTAGCTAATATTAAGTTATAATTTAATCCTAACATTTTTGGTATTCAGAAGTATCATCCTGCGAACATTGCGAATACAGCACCCATACTTAATACATAGTGGAAGTGAGCAACAACGTAGTATGTATCATGGAATGCGATATCTAATGAAGCGTTAGCTAATACAACACCACTTACGAATAATAAGGTTTACTTATTTAATCTCTCAAAGCTAAAAATATAATCTTTATAAGGAGCATTTATTTCTGCATACTTTTTAATTGTACTATGATTAATATTTAAAGCTTTTTGAGCGTCAGTAACTCCATCATATTTAGATAGAAAATTCATATTATTATCATACACAAATACAGCTCTTTTAATATGGCTATTCTTAGTAATATTGTCTATTAAAATTTGACTTTCATAAGATTCTCAATCCTTAATTTGAGGACTATCCTCAATATTATAAGGTATATTGCTGAAATATCACTCACCTCTAAATAAACTTTGGGTTTTTATATTACTAACAATAGTAGAATGGTTAGAATTTATTCTATTAGCTATAGTTGATACCTGCGAAGCAGGAAAAATAACTAATAATTCTTTTAAAGAATTATAAATATAAACAGGGTAAGCTGAATTAGCTTCTATCATTCTTCTTTTACTTTCAATAGAATGACTTTTGTTATAAAAAGGATTATTTTCACCAGTTAAAGCTCTAGCTATTAGTCCTTTAGTTTCTTCATTATGAGTTCTATTTTTAGCTAATTTAGATAATAATTGTTTCGTCTCTTCTGTATGTTTATAACCTAAAGAAGAATAACCTTGTTTTAATACATTATAATGAGGTAAAACAGATGTTATATAAAATGTTTCTCTAACAGTTAATATATCTACACTAACATGCTCTAAAATTTGTAAACTGAAATTTGATTGACCATATTTAAGTAAAGCTTTTACTATAGGCATGTTCATATTCTGTTTACTTTTTAAAAAAGCAGTATTAAGGTAATTTTTCATTCTAGTGGTTAAATGTGCAGAACTACCTATATAAGTATGACCATTTATATTATTTATAAAAAGATAAATACCTGATTGATTTTTTTGTTCTTTTAATATACGGCTTTTATCTTCTTTAAAGTTATTGTATACATAGATAGAATCTATGTTTTTTATGTTATCTTCTATATTATTACTAGAAGTTGAATACTGACGAATAATAGTTTTATTATAATTAATACTATTATTATATAAATAAGTTAACGCATTCTTATTTCACGGACTATATCTTCTCATATAATGTATATGAGGATCACGTGTAGTCTCTGAGGAACCTACTAAGATATTAAATATCCTTTGGTTTCCTGCTGATTGTTCAAAACTATACATTGTCACTGAATTTAGAATAAATCCTAGTAGCATAGTTATTAGAAGTTCCCAGCATATAGTGATCTTTAAAGGGAGAGCTAAGTGGTTTATTAACCCTCCGATTGTGAACATGAATACGAATCCTAATGAAAATAACATTGAAGGTGTCATTTTAATAGATCCTCCGTAACATGTAGCTAATCATGAGAATATTTTAATTCCAGTAGGAACTGCAATTATTAATGTAGCGGCTGTGAAGTAAGCTCTTGTATCAACATCTAATCCTACTGTATACATGTGATGTGATCACACGATAAATCCTAAGATTCCAATAGATAACATAGCGTAAACCATGCCGATGTAACCGAATATAGGTTTGCTTGAGTTAGATGAGATAGTTGTACTTATTATACCGAATCCAGGTATAATTAAAATATAAACCTCTGGGTGTCCGAAGAATCAGAAAAGATGTTGGAATAAGATAGGATCTCCTCCTCCAGCTACTTCGAAGAATGAAGTGTTAAAGTTTCTGTCTGTTAATATCATTGTTATACCCTTATAAATTTTTTATCTACTAGACTAGGTCTCATGGTTATATTAACCTCTTAAGTGAATTTTAAGGTAGATACTCAATATGTTACCATACTGTTAGGACTATATCTTATTTGTATAAGTTATAAAAATTCTTTAAATGATCTCAATTAAATTCAGTTCTCTTGTTATTCATTTGTAATTTTATTTCTATTATAGCTTTTATAGATTTGGGTTCTGTATGTTTTTTGAATTCAAAATATCATAATACTTTCAACCAATCTTTATAATTTAAATACTTACTAGAAAATAAAGGATATTTTTCAAGATAACTAACTAATACTAGATTACTACTTAAACTTGTAGTTCTAACTCTATATTCAGGTTTAGGTTTGTCCATTCTAATTTCTTTTACAGTAGAAGACAGAAAATTAGCAATTAAGTTCAAATATTCAAAATTATCTTGATTATTATGATCAATCTGTCTTTGAGATAACTCAAATTTACACTCTATTTTTGGGTATTTGTTACCTAAAGTAGTTCTAACTGAAAAATGTCCATCAGCATCTATAAATCCTGCTAATCAAGAATTAGAAGTTATGTCGTTTATATCTTTATTTTTTTTTTCTATATTTAAATCGAATCTAATGTTTAATCAATCAATTAATCGATGTAAAGCTATAATTTTAGGGGTTCTCATATAACCATTTATAATATTAGTTACTAGAATTATACCTTCCATTTTGTTGATAGATAATACGTAAGCATTAGAACCTTTTATTCTTGAAATAGATCCATGGCTTAGTTTTGATTGTACCATTAAAGCTAAAGGAAAATCTCTTAAATAAAAAACTATTTGTATTGAAGGGTAATATAACTTATTTTTAGCAGATCTTTCAGTTTTAGGTACAATAATTGTACCATCACCTTCTACTAAACCAGCTAAATATGAAGCAAATCTTACATCTAATTCTCTATTACTATTAAGGTTAAAAGCTGAACCACTTAAGCTAGAAATCAATTTACGGCTTGAATAAGGATAATTTTTAAAACATACAAATTTTGGCGCATAGTCTCTGAAGATACTTAATATATTATAAGTTATTAAGCATCCTGCTGATAAAGATATAATAGTTACAGATATCTCTTTCCAGCAATTGGCCAAATTTAACGCAGGCAGTATTTTACCAGCTAATACAGGTAATGATAATAATAATAATACAGCTGTTATTACTACAGCTCACCCGAATAATGCTAATTTGTGTAATTTTATACCAGGTGTTCTCATGTTAGCTATAGTAGTTATGAAGTTTACAGCACCTAATAAACTACTTACACCTGATAAGTGTAAGGCGAATATTGCTAAGTCAACACTAGGTCCACTGTGGCTTTGTAATCCAGATAAAGGAGGGTATATAGTTCATCCTGTACCTGCTCCACCTTCTATACAAGCAGATAATATTAATAACATTAAGCTAGGAGGTAATAATCAGAAACTTATATTATTTAATCTAGGGAATCGTTACCCTTTAAGTAGTTTCCTACCCGGCCGGACTATGTCTTCATCATTATTCCAATTGAAATAATGAGCTTCGCGTGTAGTCTCTGAGGATCCTACTAATAATTAAAATAAAAATTACTTTGGTTTCCTGCATATTCTTCCCATGTATATATAATTGTTACGATTAATTCGGTCGAAAAACAACCTTAGGATAACTACTATCCAATTAAGTGTATATATATCTGTTAAATTAAGAAGTTAATCTTATAATTCGAGAGATTCTATGCATATAGCGAAGTGATAATATAAAAATTCACAATTTTACACGGCATTCCCTATTTAGTTGAAAAATTTACAGTTATAGCTTTAGCTTTAGCTTTAGCTTGCTATTATTTTTTATAAAGGCAGCACAAATGATCTCAATTGAATTCTATTCTTTTTGAATTCATTTTATTTCTTATAATATTAATTTCTGTTATTCCTTCCTCAGTATAGTGTTGATTATTTAATATTAATTTCGCAGCTTTTTTTCAATCTAAATAATCTAAATATTTAGAAGAATATAAAGGGAAATTGTTAAAATAATTTATTATTATATATAAAGATACTTTACTAGTAGCTGCTATAATATAATATTCATTTCCTGTTGAAATTTGTTTTCTAGTTTTTAAATTACAATCTAAGAATTTAGCTATTATTCTTAATGTATCTAGATAACTATCTCCTGTAATAGGATCGTACATTCTTTGTTCTAGTCTTAATCTACATGAAATTTTTCTCTTTTTTCCTATTGTATGTTGTACGGAAAAACTTCCATCAGCAACTAGAAATCCTGCTAATCAACCATCTTGATTTAAACTCTCTTTTTTAATAGGTAATTTAATTATATTTTCATTATGATTTTTATTTATTCAATCAATTAATTTGTATAACTGATGTTTTTTAGGTGTTCTTAATTCACCATTAATATAATGAATAATATTTTTTAATCCTTTAACAGGAGATATGGTAAGGACACAAGCATTATTCTTAGGTTTATATCTAATAAAACCATAACCTATTATGTCTAATAATTTTAAAGCTAATTCTTTGTTCTTAAGCCCAAAAGTTATACAAAATCTAGGATTATGTTTTTTTTTTAAATATTCATTTGGCATTCAAATATGTCCATCTCCTTCGAATAAACCAGCTAAATATGATTTTAATCTATTATTATCTTGATCTATTTTCATTATCTTTTTTTATTTAAAAACACATCCACATAGCCATTTATATTATTACTTAATTCTAAAGAAAAGTAATAAATTCCAAATGTACATAATAATAATATTATTATAGCTAATATTAAATAAATTAAACTAACGCTCTTGTTCAAGTTAATTAATTTACTTATATAACTTTGAATAATTTTACTATGATTTGGAAATAAATTATCGATAAATTTTAATTTTGATTCATAGCTTTCGCTCGTAAAAAAATATCTAAAAATAATCTGGATTATTATTATTACAATCAATATTAAAGATATTTTACTAAGTGTATTTATACATCATAGTAATATTTCTAAAGGACTATTATAATCTATATTTGTGCTGCGCAAGCTAAAGCTATCCATGAATTTTTTTATATCATGATTTTTTAATAGATCACTAGTTGTATTTATACTAGACAGATTATCAGCATTATTTGAATGTTGTTGTTTTAATCTTGCAGCTGCATGTGTTTGAGCATTAATAGCACTACCGCCTACATGTAAAACTGCTCCAGCTAATCCTCCTGCCATAATAATTCCAGCTTTTTGTACAGGAGGTAAAGCAGTTTTTGCCACACCTTTAGAAATACTTACTGCTATAGCTCCTACTGTAGCTGCGAATCCTACATTTGAACCTAAACTAGATATTCCTTCAGCTACTTCCGCGGCAGCCTCTTTATTTAAAACTACTTTACCTTTTAATACTATATCTGTATTTTTATTTATATCTTCAGGATTTATATTCAATTTTGTAGCAACTAAAGAATTTTTACAAAGTCAGTATATGAAATATACAATAAATATACTAAATAATATAATTTGTAAATATTTTATATTTTTCTCTTTTGATAACTTAAACCCATCTAGTACAAATAAAGTAAATAAATAAAAAAACATGATTAAGACACTTTCCTGCAGAAAAAAAAATAAACCATATTTATATATAGTAATAATTGATATAAATAAAACTGTACATAATAATATGAAAATTAAGGTATTTCCATTTTTAGGATTTTTTGGTAGATTTCTTTTATGCATAATTTTTTTAACTGTAAATTTTTCAACCGGAGATCCTTTTTGTTCTGCCATATCAGGACCTCCTACCATTAAAGGCATAAGGAAATTACCAAATCCTCCGATTAATGCAGGCATACGTTTACTCATAGACTTTCGAATATGAACGGACTATATCTTTATCTTTAAATATAAAATAATATTTACTAAGATATTTCACGTGTAGTCTCTGAGGAACCTACTCAATAACAAAATTATCTTTGGTTTCCTGCTGATTGTCCAATCCTTTAAAATGTCACTGTTGTTTTCCACTGCTAACTTTTAGTCTGCGGTACTAGTTTTAAAGGCTCTAAGGAGATTCCAGCATATAGTGAAAAGAAAATAAGATATTTCTACCTTACCCGGCCATGCCTAATCTATTTAATCTTTATATGTTAATTTTCATTTCCCTCTGTAATAACCTGATTTTTCACCTTTTAAATATTGTCTAATAGTAGTACGATCACCTTTTAAATGATTAGCTAAGCTAGTTAAAGATGAAAATAATAAATTTTTAGAAGAATCATCTTTGAATTCAGCTAATATTTTTCTAGATGCGGGATGCTTAACGATATAAATATTACGTTTTTCATTGATTAATTCTTTTATACCTTCTAGAGTTAATAAATCGACATTTTCAGATTCATTTATTTGATCTAAAGATAAAAAGAAAGTATCTAAATATATTGCACCTCCATTTAAACAATTATTTACAGTTTTATGGTGGATATTAATTGTATCATACATATGTTGTTTTGATTCAAATATATACAATAAAGTAAAATCTTCTGCATTGTAAATATATACAGGAGTACCTCTTTGTTTACGTAATCTATCTCTTATCTCCTTACTCATAGGTTCATGGTAACCAGAACTACTTGCTATTAAGTCTACATTTAAACTTGGATTGAAAGTATCAATAAATTGTTGTTCTAATCTTACAACTTCTTGTAAACTAGAATTTTCATTCATTATATATATAGTTAGATTTGTATCTTGAAACCCGTGTTTATTAAAATAACGTAGAACTCTACGTGCTTTAGTTTTAAGAATAGAAGACATAAAATAAGAACTTATTCTATTGTATAGATTAATAGAATGACCTACATAAGCATGTTCATTACTTTCTCATATATAAACACCTTTTTGGTTCTTTGCTACTTTTAAAATAAGATTTCTATTAGAAAAAGGGTTCTCTATATATACTTTAGTATATTTAGGTATTTCATATTCATCGTTGTTTTTATAGCTTCCACTTATCCCTACGGGATAGGGATTAGAAGCAGGTTTATTACTATTTGTAATAGTAATTATATTGTTTTGGTTATTACGTATTGAGAAATTAGTAGCTTTTTTCCTATAAAAATTAAGATTAAATAGTCTTCATTTGTCGACCATGAAGAATAGTAGGGTCGGCCTAGTTGACTTACGTCTTCCGCCGCCCTCCGAACTGTACGTGATTGTCTCCAATCATACAGCTCTCCATCTCAAATTTAATCATTCCGATCATCTGGTTTGTTAACTTTTTGCGTCATCTTTTTCTTTGCTTCGTAATTGAATTTTGTCCTCTCTTCGTCAGTTCATGTGTTATTATGTAATCTGATGTGGTGATCTTTACATAATGGTACTTGTTTTCTATTGATCGCTGCCATCTGTCTAGTAAAGAAGTCTAGTTTACTATTAGGATTTTTCATATCTTTGATTTGTCTTACGTGGTGCATCTCTACATTTGTAGTACTTCCACATATAACACAAGGATTTGATAGTCTAGATTTTGTAAACTTAGCATTTCAAACTGTTTCTATATTTTTTATAGGGTCTTGATTGATACTTATTACCTTAGCTATGTTTTTAGCTTTGGAGTAAGATATATCTGAAAAAGATATCCTTTTATTTTTTTCTATATCGTATCCTAAGTCCTTTTTGAACTTTTCAAAGACTTTTGCCATAGTTTTTAGTTTAAATTTCCTTGCTAGTGTTAGAGCGCATGATTCTTTTAGGAGCCATCCTACTCTAGCAATGTCCGATCTATTTCTGGAGAAACTATAGTAATTTTGAATTCCTCTCACAACAGAATTGTAATACTTTAGGATGTCTGGGTGATCTAGATTGATTAAATTTCCTTTGAAAGTCCCTCTGTATTCCAATTTTTTATGTGTTGTGTGTGATGTTCTTTTACGAATAAATCCATTATTCTCCAGCTTATTTAAAACTTTTATTGTATCCATTTCTATATTGATTCTTACTTTTTTTCTTCTTATCACAGTTTTTCCATTTATTATCACATTTTCAATAGGTTTTACTCCTCTTTTCATTAGTGGCGCACGGACACTGTAACCTAAGAATTTAAAAGGGCTCTCTGTAAATTTGGATATGGAGGTTTTATTTGGGTTGAATTTTAATTTCAGTTCGTTGTTTACGAAGGTTTCCAATTTTAGTAGGATTTCTTTCGCTATTTTGTAGCTTCCTTCAATACTTATCACAAAATCATCGGCGTATCTTACGTAATTTATTCTGATAAAAGATTCGTCCCTTTTTATACTAGGTGTTTTCAGTAATTTCTGAATTATTAGTTTAAATTCGAGAGGTCTTTTTTTATCATATCCTTTTCTTCTTCAGTATTTAGCAAGATTTTGAAGTTTCATGTTCTCTTTACTTCTAGGTCTTTTATCACCTTTATGGTATTCTTTTTTAAGCTCTTCTATGTATTTATCCATTTTATGTAGGAATATATTACATAGTAAAGGACTCAAAATAGACCCTTGAGGTGTACCCATAGCTAGATTATTATGGAGTTCTCCAAATTCTATGTATCCTGCTTTTAGTCCACTTTTGATAAGGGCTAAAGTTTTCTCACATTTTATTTCTTCCTTTATGATTTCCATTAGGGCTTCATGCTGAATTGTATCAAATGCTTTAGAGAAATCCGCTTCAATTATAAATTGTGCACTTTGAAAAGTAGCATCTAATTGTTTCATTGCCGTGTGTGTTCCTCTTCCAGGTCTAAATCCATGCGAAGTTTCTAAGAATTTATTTTCGTAGAATCTTTCCATGACTAACAGGATTGCTTTTTGTACTATTTTTTCTCTAGGTGACGCTATTGTTAAAGGTCTAAGTTCATTCTTCCCAGGTTTTGGGATTTGAATTCTTCTTGCTGGGTTAAATTTATATTTACCTGCCTTTAACTTTGATTGGACGTTATTAAAGTAAGTTAGGTCTATTCCGTCTAGGGTCAATTCATTAACCCCTTTTGTCATATTACCTGGATTACTTTTTATCAATTCGTAAGCTGCTACTAAATTTTTCAGATTGCTTATTGCTTTTATGTTAACTTCCGCAGATTCAAATGTATTATTAATATCGCTGCCACGTATCACATTTCTGCCGGCTTTTGATGTTAATGTTCTCATTTGTAAATTTGAGACTGTCGTCCTTCAGATATCGTAGCTGAATCCTAATATGACGACTCCGTCACCACCCAATCAGGGTCCCAGTCTTTTCTGGTTCTTAGGAGCCATATTCCTATGGTTCCCGTAGGTGATCCCGTAGTTCCTTGAAGCGGTACTCTGTGCTAGGTTTCTTGCGTAATTTTTTTTCTCTTTGCGAGTTATCCCATTATTCTTCGAAAGTGGATCTAAAACTAATGATAAAATTAGATTGAATAATGCATTTGCCCTATCTGCTCATTTGGCAAAGTTCCTTTTGTGAAGGATATTACGTATAATCAAGTTTGTTATCCTAAACGTTGCACAGCTTAGATCAGGTATAAATCCTAGAAAATGAGCATCTCTTCCGTTTATTCCCTTTCCTATCAGCTTAGCTGTTTGAGTTTCCTCGTGAAGTTTGATTTCACCAGCCTGATAGTTCTTTACACAACCACTTTTGTTTGTGAATCCTATTTGGATCAACCACATTTCAAGACACAACGGCGCACTCATTAATAAAGCGTGAGCTGTAACGATACTATTATATAATTGGTTATTTGATATGAATTGAACTCCTGGTCCACTTAATTCTAATCTTATTAATACTGAAAATGCAGTACCTAATAATCCTGAGAATAAAGCAAATATTAGATATAATGTTCCTATATCTTTAGCGTTAGTTGAATTAAATCATCTTTCCATACCCATTGATATTTCAGATCTTAATTTTAGGTTTGTGGTACCTTCTAATTTCAAAATTGCGAAGCAATAGAGTATAGTTTTTAGATATGATATTATTAATTGTTAATAATTGGATGAACGAATAAGTTCTATCTAAATTTTTGTATAATTTTAGATTCAATAAAATTATTTGACCTTTATTAAATAATAAAATTATATTATACTCCGTCTTAATACTTTTAATTAAATAGTTGATTAAATTGACTTTATATAAAACTTATAAGCTAACAGCTTAATTTAAGTAGTAGCTAAGGCAAGCTACAGATAAGATTTATATATTCTATATTCTAAATATAGTAAATTATTTAATAATATAAGTATTAATAAAGATTTTGATAATTAAGTTTTATCGCTTATTAATCTAGTTTTAACTTGTATAGTAATACTAGACTAAGCGAAAATAAGATTATGGAGGAATTGAACCTCGAACTAATGATTTGCAATCACAGTGTAAATCCGTTTACAGCATAATCTTTTTATAGTAAATATTACTATAAAATTGTATAAATATTATATATTTAACAAATTAGTGTTTATCTCACTAATAGATCTATTATCTTGACTTGTTATTTATTTGATATAAGTCTATCAATGTATTTTCTATTACACTAACAACTGGTACTAATATGAAGAAGTGAGCAAAGTATAATGCTGTACTTATTTGTCCAAATTCTATGAATGGAGTTTCAACGTGTTTTGCACCTAATTGTTGTAGTATTAAGAAATTAGCTACAAATATGTAGAATAATATTTTACTTAAAGGTCTAAATTGTAAACCTTTAGTTCTACCTAGATCTGTGTAAGGTAATGCTAATATTGCTACTAATGCAGCAAACATAGCTATAACTCCTAATAATTTATTAGGTATAGATCTTAATATAGCATAGAATGGTAATAAGTATCATTCAGGTACTATTGCGGCAGGTGTTTGCATAGGGTTAGCTACAACATAGTTTTCACTATCTCCTAATACATTAGGCATGAAGAATACGAACATACTTAATACGAAGAAGAAAATAAATATTGTTATTAAATCTTTGAATAAGAAGTATGGTGCGAAAGGCACTCTATCGTAGTATCCAGGTACCCCTAATGGGTTACTTGCTCCAGCTGATTCGTGTACAGCTATTAAGTGCATTAAAGCTAATGCAGCTAATACGAAAGGTAAAACAAAGTGTAATGCGAAGAATCTGTTTAATGTAGCATTATTAACAGAGCATTTGTGTTACTAGTTCACATATTTTATATTACTTATTGAATAATTTTCATATATATTTTATATAAATACGTCACATTATAGTATAAAAGCACTTTTAATTAGGCAGATAATATTAAATATAAACTTAACTTGCATATAATAATACAAAAGAATAACATAAAATAACAAAATCCTAATATATAATTGCTACTTTTACTTCACAAATTTAAGTATTTATTTAGTCAAAAAACAAATAATTTACCTATCTTATAATTTTGTATTGAAACTGGTATATATTTCACTAAATTTTTACTAATTATATACTTACTTATATATATATTTAAAATAATATATAAAAATGCCAGAGCACAAATAAGTAAAGTATTTATATCACCTAATAAATTTAAAGGATAATCTTTAAGTATATCATCTCCTGTAGATGAGGGTATTAAATTAGCAACTAATTTAGAAGTCCCTCCTGGATTATTACTATTATTAGAATTTAAAACTTTAGTCATAATAGCTGTACTAGCCTGTACAGCTGCAGCTGTAACCACACCAGCACCAATTTTAACAGCTGGAGAACCGGAGACATATTTAGCTACTTGAATACCCGCACTAGCACCACCAGCTGCAGAGATAGCCGCAGCTACTTTTCCCAGATTATTGACAGAAAGACTAACCTTTCCTTCGTTAATATTTATAGTAGCATTTTCTCCTATATTAATATTGGTATTCTCTTTATCTCCTATATGGAAAACCAAATCCTCTGAAAAAGAAGAATCACATATTAAATGAAAAATAAAAATAATACTAATAAAAAATATAATATTAAGAGCTCAAATAGGTGTTACCATAAATCTATAAAGAAATAAAGGACCTAAATTACAATGCAATCTCACAAAACAAACTAAAAAAGTTAGTAAAAAGAAAAAAGCAAATGGAGAAATGTAATAAGAAATATTGTTTAAATTTAATATCATAATAACAATATCCTATTTTAATATATATCTTTAAAAAACTAATCGTTTGCATAATAAAATAATATTTTATTACACAAAAAGATATTATGTAATATCTTTTTTATTGTAATGAGTATAAAAATACTTTAATCTTAAATATATAAGATTAAATGTTTTATACTATTAAGCAAATTTGCTTCGCACTTCGCACTTTGTACTTCGTACAAAAATAAATTAAATATAAATATGTGAACTAATTCAATAAATTTCTTTATTGATCGGACTATATCTTGATCTTTTTAACTTAACTATTTTTAAGAATTGGTTATTTAAATGTTTAACTTTTAAGTTAAAAAAGTAAGTATATAAGATCTCCTGCGTCTAGTCTCTGAGAGGCTTATATAGTAAATATACTTTGTACCCCTGCTGATTGTCTTTTATATATTTTATGATAAATAATGTAACGTAAATTAATAAAGATTTTCCAGCATTAAGCAGGATTTTTAACAATATATCACTATATTGTGGTCCATCTGTTGTTTATAAACCTCCTCAAATGACAATGTATTTTTATATAATTTTTAATTTATACTTTATGTTTTTTCAAACATATTTAGACTATATCTTAGATTTAAATTCATTAAATCTTGGGGTTATCGTGTTAAGCTTATTGTTGGTTTAACTCACTTATTAGTCGTTGAACGTTCTTGATTCATTATATTTAAACCAAACCAAGAGCCGCTACAAATAATTTAATAATCGGAGGTGATTTTATTAAATGTCCTTGTAATTTTCCCCATTTGCCTCTAAAAAATAGAATTATTTTTAAGGAGCCCTTATTACAATATTGGATAGTTTAACTTATTATAACGTAGAGTAGTTTTTAGATTATTTAGTCATTTTATATATTGGATATACTTTAATCCGATTAAAGGATGTAAACCTTTAAAAGAAAAGAAATTTATCACTTTTTGTATATCTGCTTTTGAACTTACACCAAATTGATTATAGTTATTCGTTCTATCTATTTTTCTATTTGTTTCAAATATTAATTTAAAAGCTTCGAACAAATTAGTATGCATTCTTTGTTTTAATTGAAAACAACCATCATTATTACTTTTAATCAAAAATGAACCTTCTGAACATGTAAATCCTACAATTCAATTTTTAAAGAAAGGTAATAATGTATAATCAAATGAATTACTTGGTAATTTGAATATATCTTTAACATTATTTTTATTTATTTCATCATATATTCTAATATCATTCTTTAATATATACATAGCTAAATTGAATTGGTTAACTCTAGTTTCTGTTAAAAAGAAAATATTGTTATAAATTAATAGAGGAAATAAAATTTCTTGTAATTCAGTCTTATTTATTATAAGTTTACAAGTAGGACTTTTTAAGTCTTTATAAACGTTTATTTTTCCTAATTTCAAAATAGAGTTAATATATTCTAATGTAGATATATCATCTAAATGTAAAGATATGCTCAATTTCATAGTTATAAAGCCTTTAGACGTTTTGGTTATTTGAATATAACCATCTCCATCTATTAATCCTACTAGAAAAGCTAAAAAAGATGGAGGTATAGACATATAATCTTCTTTATTTGTTATACTTTTTACTTTCTTCAAAGCATTACTGTGTATATTACCTATAGTTGGTAATATAGAAAATAAACCTAAACTAAACGCACCAAATATTGTAATTTTTGTTGACTCAACTATATCTTGTCCTATTCATGGTATAGCACTTATTAAGTTAGTAATAACTGTAGCACCTCATAATGACATTTGTCCGTAAGGTAATACATACAAACTTACTTTTAATTTAAAAGCTATGATATCTTTATAGTTCGGCTATCATATTTATCTCTACCTTAAAGATAAAAAGTTTCGACTGTGCATTAAGCAGCATTTCAGCCACCCACTAGTGACCCAGTCTGTAGCGATCCTATGGAGAACCGACGATCTCTTATACTAAAGATATAGTATACTTTGATCGTTTTCACTAGTATTGCCAAAGAAATAATTTATTTCTTCAATAACCTTGTCAGGTTATTCTCTTTTAAACTCTATTTTTTTCCATAAATTACATAGAGTTTATTACTAAGAGGACTATAACTATAATATTAATTATAAGGTTATTCTTTATAATCAACAATTCAACGCCCTTTTAATAATTTACTTGGAGTTTTCAACGCTCTCTGGATAGTTTTAATAGAACAATTTAAAGCCTCTGCTGTTTCAACTATACTATTAAATTCACCATAAACAGTGTTATTTAACGCTTTTACGATAACAGATTTAGATTTATTTTTCATATTTAAAATACCTTGTTTTGTGTAGTTTACTTCTTCTCTATTTAAAGCTGATTCTCTCATAGCTTCTATAGTTTCGTATCCCCGGGGGGGGATTAGAGAAAGATTTACCTTTATTTAAACTTCCTATTAGTTCTCTGTGCGAAGCTAGAGCTTCACTATAATTAGATTTCATTTTAATTCTAGTTATTTCTGTATGTTTATAACCAAAGCTAGAACCAGCCTCTGTTAATATATTGTAATCAGGTAAAAGAGACTTTAGATAAAAATCTTCTAAGTTCAACAATTTCTTATTATTCTCTTGATTAACAATTTCAGGAAATAACTCTAATATTATGAAAGCAAAATTATGTAAGCCATATTTTTTAACTGAATTTTTAACCACTTTACTTCCAGTTAAATATATTAAATGATTTGTAAATCTAGAATTTATTCTTCCTGTAGAAGCAGATCCTATATAATAACTTAGAGTTTCTTTATTCAATATCATATAAATACCACTAAGTCCTTTAGTATCTTTAGCTATACTTTTACGTACTGAATCTTCGTGTAAATTGTCGTAAGTAAAGACAGGCTTAAGGTTTTTAGACTTTAAGAAATCATATACTCTATCTGTATCGCGAGAAGTTGAAAAGTATCTTTTATTATTTAAAGTTGTAATTGTTTTAGTTTTATAGTCATTTTGGGCTATATTTAAGTAACCCAGGAAACCTGTACCCATCATAAGAATTAAGATTATTGCTCCTAATACTCATGCTAATGTTCTAGGTGCTCTGTATGATCCATAGTATAATCCTCTACCTATGTGTAAGTATACTAAGAAGAAGAAAGCTGATGCTGTATTACTGTGTAAGTAACGAACTAATCAACCGTTATTAACATCACGCATAATATGTTCTACAGAATTGAAGGCTTCTGCTACACTTGGGTTATAATGCATTGCTAATGTTATACCTGTTATTATTTGTATTCCTAAACATAATCCTAATAATGAACCGAAGTTTCATAAGTAGCTTATATTACTAGGTTGTGAATGATCTATTAAGTATGCGTTAAGCAACTTTAAAAAAGGATGACTTTTTAATATTCTCATAGTTTTATTTATAAATTTAATTAGATTGTTAATACGTATATAAATTAATATAATTTATATAAAATATATATGTATTTTTTTTTTATTATATATTATAGAGTAAAATACTCATAAATATATATACTGCATATTATGCAAATAATTATTATTTTAATTTTATAGTT